TACTCTACCGCTGAGTTAAAAGGGCTATTAATCATTTCATGATGAATGCATGAGTCTACTACATATCCGGTATATATGTAGTAGCAAAATGAATCCACATAGAATATAATATTAATAATAATTTATCTAATTTACTGTTTGAGGACCAATTTTATTCCGATAATGTCAATTGGTCCTATTGACCCATTAATAGTTTGATTGAACTCTTCAAATTTATTATAAAAAGGTGAGATCTGTACTCCATAATTGACAGGGATATACCTTCCATTGTTTGTCTACCTATTTATTAACAATTAATCTGAATTGACTAAATTAGTGAACCCACGTGGCTATTGAGATGACTCTCTTATTCGTTTGTCTGTCTATCACTCAGATCCACACATAGGATTGTCTCTATCTGAGATAGAGATCGGCATCTCCGATATTTTATAAATACACATAACCTATTTTATTAAATTGTGCCTATTCTGCTCTGTCCTATGTCAGCAAATATTGTCTAGGACTCTTCTGCTCGGTTTCCGACCCTATCCAATAGGGACCCTATCTAATAAGATTATGTAGTTTGTGTTCTTCATTAATTTTTATCTGTAAACATGCGCACTCTATCATACGTGTTGGTCCAGAGGACCAAATATTGCTACGGGTTCCACGAGCGAATCTCCACTTTGAATAAATGAGTACTCGGTTCAACAAGAAAGGGGGGGATATGGTTCTCGTCCAGAACAAATATAAATTTCGTAATATGGTGATATAGAGGAGGGGGATATTGTAAGCAATATTATAAGAGGCATTTACTCAATATTTTTATTTTCGATCGTTGTTCCATCTTTTGGTTCAAAATAATAGTTGTTATATCCGTAGCAATACCCCAAGAATTTTGGGGCTTAAACTAAGCGCTTTTTATCTTTATCAGTATCTAAAAGCAAAGCCTTTTTTGAGGCTTTATGTACTAGAGAAGTTTACGAACAATACAAGAAGAATATGAAACCACTAACATAAAGAAAACTAATAGATTTAGTGGTGTCATAGTCTTGACAATTTCCTAAGGATTTGAATATTATAACAATAAGTGGGCCCCTATCGTCTAGTGGCCCAGGACATCTCTCTTTCAAGGAGGCAACGGGGATTCGATTTCCCCTAGGGGTACTATACTAGGAAAGAAAGTCATTAGAATACTCATTAGGTCTCCTAATGACTTTCCATTTCTTGTTCCTGGGTCGATGCCCGAGTGGCTAATGGGGACGGACTGTAAATCCGTTGGCAATATGCCTACGCTGGTTCAAATCCAGCTCGGCCCAAGACCAACTTGATTGATAGATTGATATTCATAATCAATCGATTATTTCGATGAAAAGGTAATTGGTTCTTGAATCCCCGATATATAAAAAATCGAAACGAACAGATACTTTCAGTAAATTTGAAAGAGAAAGGTCAAATCTTTTATCGACCCAGCAGTACTTAATTAGTACTGATTATTAAGTCAACTGTACCTAGTTGGGATTGTAGTTCAATTGGTTAGAGTACCGCCCTGTCAAGACGGAAGTTGCGGGTTCGAGCCCCGTCAGTCCCGGTCCAATAAATTGATCAATTCTTCGCTCGATCCCCACCCCATTAGAAGAGCAAAAAAGGGAAATCGGGTAGACCAGGATAGATCTACTGGTGATTCTATCACCATTTCGATGATATTATCGAATTATCATAGTGGATCCGCACTAAATTTTTTTCTTTCCTTGAGAAAGAAAAAAAGGTTTCGTTTCGTATAATTAACGAATGTTATATAAACACATTCGTAATTGTACGAATAGATCTTCGTAGGAAGATCGATTTGTGTTAGGAAGGATAACACAGGAGGAGTCTCCTTCTAAGTCAGAATACCGCGTAGATCTCTACGGATCATTCTAAATGATTTCCAGATACTGTTCCATCTATCTCATGTTCTTCCCCAGAAGTGAAATATTGGTACTATTTCAGATGTGCTAGTACGCCGTTGAACGGTATTCTCATAATCAAAAAGATTACGATCAATTATCACATGAGGATTGGATGATGTTTGGGCTGAACTGATTATCCAAACAGTTCAGCTCATTACAGGGTCATGGGCAATCCTTCGAATAATTTGAACTATCTTTTTAGTTCTCGGTGAACATTACAAGGCGAATCAGGGGGATTTCAGTAGGGGAATCTTTCCAGCTTTTTTTAGCTGCAGTTACCTCGAACCCTTTTGCGATTTGTCATGTAGAATCATGATGCAAATGCAAGCTTGGGTATCTTGCTCACCTGAATCAAGAGAATTAATTCTCTTGTCCTTTTTTTCGATCAATAGAATCGATTAATGGATAGTAATATCCCTATTGGGACTATTCCTTACCTTCATTAGAAGGTAAGTTTAAAATAATAAATCAATCAGTAGATATAATCTACTCAGAGCAATCTTTATCATACTTATCTGCCCTGCCCCTCGAATAGGCAAATTCGGGTCGTCATCAACGTCTCAATATTCGATTGAGACGATTTATTTTATCAAACAACCATATTTATAATATTTGCATATCCAATGCTTGGCGATACTATTTTTTCGTTTATGTAAAACGTTGTAACTATATGAGTAACCCGATGGGATCGATTAGGAATCTTATTACTAGATCCGGTATGAATAAGAGATCATAGTATGTTATACTATTTCATTTCTATTGAAGAATTAATATCTATGAAGAATTAATAGGAATCCGTTAGATTCCGTTACTCAGATTGATCCTATTGATGGAATCTTATAATTGAAGGATTCAATCAATAAAAAAAAAAAGATTCATCTATACTCTATGAGATCAAATCTCGAGTTATTGTAAAACGAAGGGAAATTCAATCATGGAAGTAAATATCCTCGCATTTATTGCTGTTGCATTGTTCATTTCAGTCCCTACTGCTTTTTTACTCATCATTTACGTAAAAACGGTGAGTCAAAGCAATTGATTTGTATTATCAATACAGTGATTACTGATGTCTAGATGAATTCTAGATCATCAGTAAAAAAAAGGGGGGTAATAGGGGTCGTATTAAAGGTAGAGATTTATTTGGAAAAGAAGTAGTACGAAGGAAGAAGGAAACGAGAAACCTTCCTTTCCTTTCACTTTTTCTTTGTACTACTTCTTCTACATAGATCTTAGAAAAGTAAATCTGAATAGCACTTGTCCTATGGGGACATGAATGTAGGATGAGGACCTAGTATAAAAAAGCGATGCTAATCACAATACTATTAATATGCCCCTAGAAAAAGTAACTTTATGGGGGCAGAACATAGGTGGTGTGGTTCTGAACATAATCGTCTCAAAAGTATTTTAGACGAATCTACGAATCGTAAAAATGTGAAATATCTTTCTATTTCTAACACAGTAAAATTTTATAGTATATAGTGAATTGGAAATCGTAAATAATTTCTATGGAAAAGGGATGTCTGGTTGGGACAGAGCAGCACGATATGCTTCATATGTCGTTGTTCCGAGAACAGACTCGTATTAAATTTGATCAATTGGCAATTATTTGATTAATTAAAACGTAAACTTTTTTATTTTGATTAATACTATGTTTAGTAGCATAAATTCCATATCTACTTCATACTTGATAAGTATCAAGTATTTTCGAAAATATGAGGGTAAAGGATGCATTCCTTTATCCATATCAAACATAAATAATTACAGAAATCTTTGATTTTTATAATAATTATTGATCATTCAATTCAATATTATTAGATCATTATGAAACATACGAGATTATAATCTATAATTTATTTGAATAGTCTCAAAAATGACTCAAGACTATTTAATTAGTTTAAATATTAGTTGTATTAAAGTCCACTTCTACCCCATACTACGAGTGAAAGAGAAAACGTAAAAACGACCATTAGAGCAGCCCAAGCGATACCTACTATATCCATACGAATCCCTCTATTATCAAGAATAATAATCATTATTGATTAATTATGATAATGGAACTAATCAGGATAGTGCAAAGTGTAAATCCTCCACCGAAAGGAATAATCGATAGTAGAGATTTATAAAATTAGTCTGTTGGAACTAGTTACTCTCTAAATGCCTATAGAGGCATGCATTTACAATAAAATTGAATCTTATCATAAATATATTGGTAATTTGAATCTGAAGACGCACAAGTTTACTCCAAAAGTTATGGAGTACAAATGCAAACTTTTGCATTTCTTTCACTTTTTTGTACCCTAAAAAGGCGACACCCGGATTTGAACTGGGGATGGGGGATTTGCAGTCCCCTGCCTTACCACTTGGCTATGTCGCCATCCCCAGATCCAATCTGGATCTGGATTTAGTATTTTGATCCCCCTGCTTTATCACTCAGTTATGTCATATAGAAGAATAGTGACAATTTAGGGGACTAGTTAAAATTCGAAGTTAGTTTTCTTATGTACAACTGCCAGCTGATTTACAACTTTTTTAAAGTTGCTTAAGTTGTAATGCGGAGAAAGATTCAATCTTTCATATCATGTTTTACTTTTCATGATAGGATAGTGAATGCACATTTGTCAACCATAAAAGAAATAGAAATATAATTTATTATTTTAGAATTTAATTTGTTCTTTTCCCTTCATTCAATCATATCATTATAATGTGATAATGTATTTATTATTACATTTGATACATTTGAAAGTAATCCGCCCTGTTTTAATCTTTAAGGAAGATTTGATCCCGTTCTGCATTTTATGCGGAAGAAAAAAAAACACCTTTTCTTTTTCTTATCTTTTTACTCATATCTGAATATGGGTAGAATTTGTACGGGATATAGTGAACAAAATAGACATGAAAATTTTTGTCGGATTTATTCTATTCGTATAGATCAATGAGGAATAAATAACGAAATAAACTTTTTATAGGAAACTGCCAATGCGATTAGATGAAAATAAGGGAATATTTACAATCCCCGAATTTGGTAAAATACAACTTGAAGGATTTTGTCGTTTCATCGATCAAGGCTTAATAGAAGAACTCGATAAGTTTTCGAAAATTGAGAGCCCGAATAAAAAAATAGAATTTAGGCTTTTTGGGAATGAATATAAATTAGCAGAACCCTTCATTAAAGAGAGAGATGCTGTATACCTGTCCCTTACATATCACTGTAAATTATATGTACCAGCACGATTGATTCACAGAGCTCGTGGAAAGATAAAGATACAGAACCAAATTGTATTTCTGGGAAATATTCCTTTGATGAATTCTAAAGGAACTTTTGTAGTAAATGGCAATTACAGAGTCGTGGTCAATCAAATATTAAGAAGTCCCGGTATTTATTACACTTGGGAACGAAAACCGTCGGGAAACATTCTCTATGTCGGCACTATAATTTCAGATTGGGGAGGAAGATCAAAATTAGAGATCGATATAAGAAAACAAAGGATATGGGTTCGTATAAGCAGAAAGAAAAAAATACCTGTTATACTTCTATTGTTGGCTATGGGCCTGAATTTCAAAGAGATTTTGGACGATACTCGCTATAGGAATCTCAAAACATTTCTCCTTTCCGAAAATGGAACGAAGGAGTATGACCAATGCTGCAAGTGGAGCAATTTCGGGAAGGAAGATGCCATTTTGGCACTTTATAAGGATCTCTACATAAGTGACGATGACCCTCGAAAATACAATTTGGAATTTTCCGATTATTTATGTGAAGAATTGCAAAAAAACTTTTTCCGAACTAAATGTGTATTAGGAAAGATTGGTCGACGAAATCCGAACAAAAAACTGAATCTTGATATACCTGAGAACGAGATTTTTTCATTACCACATGATGTATTGGCTGCTGTGGATTACCCTATCAGAGTGCAATTTGGAACAGGTATACTCGATGATATAGATCACCTTCAAAATCGATATATTCGTTCTGTAGCAGATTTATTACAAGAGCAATTAGGATTAGCTGTATATCGTTTGAAAGAAGCAATTTCAAGAACTATATTATATGAATCAACCAATCCTAAAAGTTTATTAACTCCTAAAAAATTGGCAACTTTCATTTCATTAACAGACACTTTTCAAGATTTTTTTGGTTTACATCCTTTATCGCAATTTTTGGATCAAACTAATCCATTGGCAGAAATAGTTCATAGCCGAAAAGTAAGCTCTTTGGGCCCTGGAGGATTGACAAGCCGAACTGCTACTTTTCGTACACGGGATATTCATCCTAGTCATTATGGACGTATTTGTCCGATTACGACGTCCGAAGGAATAAATGTTGGACTTATTGCATCGTTATCTATTTATGCAACGCTTGGTCATTACGGCTCTTTACAAAGTCCATTTCATAGGATATCTGATAGATCGAAGGAAGAACATATGGTTTATCTATTACCGGGAGAAGATGAATACTATCGGATAGCTACAGGAAATTCTCTGGCATTAAATCAAGGGGTTCCAGAGGAACAATTTACTCCAGCTCGATTTCGACAAGAATTTATAGTTTTTGCATGGGACCAAATCCATTTCAGAAGTATTTTCCCTTACCAATATTTTTCCGTTGGAGTTTGCCTTATTCCTTTTCTCGAACATAATGATGCGAATCGTGCTTTAATGGGTTCTAATATGCAGCGTCAAGCAGTTCCACTTGTTCAACCTGAGAAGTGCATTGTCGGAACAGGATTGGAGGGTCAAGTAGCTCTAGATTCAGGAAGTATAGCTATAGCCAAGGAAGGGGGAAAAATCCAGTATAGTGATGCTATAAATATCACTATCACTTCATCTGTTGTTCGAGACACTATAGGAACAGAATTGATTCTATATCAACGTTCTAATAGTAATACTTGTATGCATCAAAAACCCCGAGTTTGTCAAGGAGAATATGTAAAGAGGGGACAAATTATAGCAGACAGCGCAGCTACAGTAGGGGGAGAACTTTCTCTGGGAAAAAATGTACTAGTGGCTTATATGCCATGGGAAGGATACAATTTTGAAGACGCAATACTTATTAGTGAACGTCTAGTATATGAAGATATTTTCACTTCTTTCCAGATCGTAAGATACGAAATTGGAGTTTATTTGACGAATCAGGGCCCTGAAATAATTACTAGAGAAATACCTCATTTAGATGCTCACTTACTCCGTCATTTGGACGAAAATGGCCTTGTAATGCTAGGATCTTGGATAGAAACAGGTGATGTTTTAGTGGGCAAATTAACGCTTGAAGCAGAAGAAGACTCACTATTAAATACTCCAGAAGGAAGATTATTGCAAGCTTTATTTGATATTAAGGCACCACCCACTGGAAAAGAAAATTGTTTTCGAGTCCCTAAAGGTGTAAGAGGCCGAGTTATCGATGTGAGATGTATCCAGGAAGAAGATAATTTCGGCGATATTGTGGAAAAAGTCCATGTATATATTTCACAAAAACGTAAAATACAAGTGGGTGATAAAGTAGCTGGAAGGCACGGTAATAAAGGTATTATTTCAAGAGTTTTGCCCAGACAAGATATGCCCTATTTACAGAATGGAACACCAGTGGATATGGTATTAAATCCATTAGGGGTACCTTCACGAATGAATGTAGGACAAATCTTTGAATGTTTGCTCGGTTTAGCAGGAAAACTAATGAACAAACATTATAGAATAACACCTTTTGATGAAAGGTACGAACGAGAAGCTTCTAGAAAACTAGTGTTTTCTGAACTTTATAAAGCTAGCGAGCAAACAGCTAACCCATGGTTATTTGAACCTGATCATCCTGGAAAACATAGATTAATTGATGGAAGAACAGGAGATATTTTTGAACAACCTGTTACAATAGGAATAGCTTATATATCGAAATTGTGTCATCAAGTTGATGACAAAATTCATGCACGTTCCAGTGGACCTTATACAATGGTTACACAACAACCTCTGAAAGGAAAATCCAAACAAGGAGGGCAACGAGTAGGAGAAATGGAAGTTTGGGCTCTAGAAGGTTTTGGTGTTGCTTATATTTTACACGAGATGCTTACTTTAAAATCTGACCATATGGATGCTCGTGAAAGAGTATTTGGTGCCATTCTCACTGGAGAGCCAATGCCTAAACCTAGCACTCCTACAGAATCTTTTCGATTACTTAGTCGAGAACTACGATCTTTAGCTCTAGAATTGAATCATACTATTCTATCTGAGAAAGACTTTCAGATAGATAGGAAGGAAGTTTGATCAAAATGAATTAAAATTTTTATTTTATGAGTGACCAGGATAAACATCAACAACTTCGAATTGGATTAGTTTCTCCCGAGCAGATTCTTGCTTGGTCTGAAAGAATTTTACCTAATGGAGAAAGAGTCGGAGAAGTGACTACAGACTATACTTTAGATTATAAAACTTATGAACCAGAAAGAGATGGATTATTTTGTGAAAAAATCTTTGGACCTAAAAAAAGGGGAGTTTGTGCTTGTGGAAAATCTCGAGTGATCGAGAATGAAAAGGAAGACCACAAATCCAATTTTTGTGCCCAATGTGGAGTTGAACTTGTTGTTGATTCTCGAATTCGAAGATATCAAATGGGATACATTAAACTGGCATGTCCAGTTGTTCATATTTGGTATTTCAAACGGCGTCCCAGTTATATTGCGGATCTATTAGATAAAACTCGTAAAGAATTAGAAGACCCAGTATACTGCGATGTGTGACTTGATCATAAGCTCCGATTATACAGATCCGTAGGAACTGTCATCCTATTCAAATTGGGATGCCCTTAGCTCTGACACGTCCCTCGGGAAGAGTAGCATGAAGCTCAGAATTAGAAGCATCGTGAAGAGATGTTGATAAAGAGGAATGAATCTAGGGTTAATATCTTGTATATTAAAATTGCTAATTGGACTTCGTAAAAACACTTCTTTTCTTACTATTAATAAGAATGGACTGAAAAAGAAATTTTTCAGATTATCCTTGATTTATTCAAGATCAAAAAGAAGCTATGGTTATAGGAGTCTATTCATCGCACATATGCTTCAAATAGTATTGTAACCATCGAAGTAAAGCAGAAACCTACAGGATCAAATAGAACGAGATACAGACAAGTAAATCCCTTATGAGTTTCAAATGAATTGAAGGTCTTTCACAAAGAAATGTATCGTTCAAAAGGGAGGAGACTGCTCAAGAATTCCATATTTATGTCTTAATACGAATCGTAAACGAATATTAGAATTAACTTGGAACTTGAGCAAAGAGTAACTATTTAGTCTTTCTACAGAGCAATACCTAATCACTTTCGGTTTCGGTATAGTTACTTGAGCCGGATGAGAGGAAACTTTCATGTCCGATTCTGAGGGGGGGAAAAAAAATCCTAGAATAACCTATCCAAATGTTTATATTACTAGGTCCATGGCTAACAAGCCAACTTTATTGCGATTTCAGGGTTCACTTAAATATGAGCATCAATCCTGGCCAGAGATTATTGCTTATTATCTCTCTTGGGATTTTGGGCTATTTCAAGAGAGAGAAATAGCCACTGGGGGAAAAGCTATCAGAGACCAACTAGCGGGTCTGGATCTGCAAATTATTCTGGATCGTTCATATATGGAATGGAAGAGATTGGACGAAATAATATCTATACTATTTACGGGGACTACTAATGCCAAAAAGGATATAGTTTTTGATAAGGGATTAAAAAAGATGTATGATAAATTGAATGAGCAAGAACTTCAAAAACTTCGAAGAAGAAAGGATCTTTTGGTTAGACGCATGAGATTAGCTAAATATTTTATTCAAGCAAATATAGAACCACAATGGATGGTTTTATCCCTATTACCAGTTCTTCCTCCCGATCTGAGGCCAATGTTTCAATTAGATGAAGTTGGACTGATTAGTTCGGATCTCAATGAACTTTATCAAACAGTTATCCGTCGAAATAATCTTCTTATTCACCTTAGAAAAAATACTAATGTATTTGTAATGCCGGATTTATTGACTGATCAAAAGAGATTAGTCCAAGAAGCCGTAGATGCACTTCTTGATAACGGCATCGGCGGACAACCAGTGAGAGACAGTCATGATAGACCTTATAAATCGTTATCAGATTTCATCCAAGGCAAAGAAGGAAGATTTCGTGAAAATTTACTTGGAAAACGAGTTGATTATTCAGGTCGTTCTGTTATTGTGGTAGGTCCCCTTCTTTCATTGTATCAATGTGGATTACCCCGAGAAATCGCAGTAGAGCTTTTTCAAGCATTTTTAATTCGTGATCTAATTGAACGACAAATTGCTCCCAATCTAAGAGCAGCTAAAAGTATAATTCGAGATAGGGGACCCATTATATGGAACGTACTTAAACAAATTATGCAAAGACATCCCGTATTGTTAAATCGAGCGCCTACCTTACACAGATTAGGAATACAAGCATTTATACCTATTTTAATAGAAGAACGTGCTATTCGTTTACATCCATTGGTTTGTGCAGGATTTAATGCGGATTTTGACGGAGATCAGATGGCTGTCCACGTACCTCTATCGATGGAAGCTCAAGTAGAAGCTCGTTTACTTATGTTTTCTCATCTCAATCTTATCTCTCCAACTATAGGATATCCTATTTGCGTACCGACTCAAGATATGCTTCTCGGACTTTATAGATCAACTCTTCAAAAAAACCAAGGTATTTATGAAAATAGGTACCACCCAGATAACTCAAAAAAGAAGATCATTTCACCTTCGTTTTCTAGTTATGATGATGCACTCAGAGCTTATCAACAAAAACGAATTGATTTAGACAGTCCGTTATGGCTCCGGTGGGGGAGAGATATAGATATCCCTATTATAAATTCAGTAAACCGAGAAGTCCCTATCGAAGTTCAATATGAATCTTTGGGTACTTTCTACGAAATCCATCAACATTTTCGAATAAGAAAAGGTAGAATGGGAGAAATACTTAATAAATACATTCGAACAACCGTTGGTCGTACTCGTTTTAATCGAGAAATAGAAGAAGCCATAAAAGGTTTGTGGGCTTATGATATCCGACAAGAACTGTCACTATTCAGAATATAATATTATTAGAGATCAAGTAGAAATAGAGATCAAGTAGAAATAGAGATTAAGTAGAAATAGAGATAAAGGAAGCCTTCCGGCTTGAACCCATTGCTGAATCCTGCTACCCCAAATGGGAGGTTTTTTTCTTATGGCAGAACCTAATTTTTTCGAAGTGCTCTTTCCCTTTGAAGTGCCCTTTTATAATAAAGTGATGGATAAAACTGCTATGAAGCAACTTATTAGCAGATTCGTAAATCAATTTGGAATGACATATACATCCCATATATTAGATCAACTGAAGACTTCAGGTTTCCAGCAAGCTACTGATGCAGCTATTTCATTAGGAATTGATGATCTTTTAACAACACCATCTAAAGCATGGCTTATCCAAGATGCGCAGCGACAAGGTTTTGCTTCGGAAAAACATCATGATTATGGGAATGTACATGCAGTGGAAAAATTACGTCAATTGATCGAAATATGGCATGCTACCAGTGAATATTTGAGACGAGAAATGAATCCGAATTTTAGGATGACTGACCCTTTTAATCCAGTACATATGATGTCCTTCTCGGGAGCTAGAGGAAGTACATCTCAGGTTCACCAATTAGTAGGTATGAGAGGATTAATGTCAGACCCTCAAGGAAAAATTGTTGATCTACCCATTCAAGGAAATTTTCGTGAAGGACTCTCTTTAACGGAATATATTATTTCCTGTTATGGTGCTCGTAAAGGAGTTGTGGATACTTCTATACGAACAGCAGATGCTGGATACCTCACACGTAGACTTGTTGAAGTAGTACAACACATCGTTGTGCGTAAAGCAGATTGTGGCACTATCCAAGGTCTTTTTGTAAGTTTCATTCAAGGTCGAGAAAGAATAAAAAATCAAATTGTTCTACAAACACAAACACTAATTGGTCGTGTGTTAGCAGACGATATATATATAAATGGGAGATGCATTGCCACGCGCAATCAAGATATTGGGATTAAACTTGCCAATCAATTACGAAACCTCCAAACACAACCAATATATATACGAACCCCTTTTACTTGCAAAAGTATATCTTGGATTTGTCAATTATGTTATGGTCGGAGTACTACTCATAGCAACTTAATCGAATTAGGAGAAGCAGTCGGCATTATTGCAGGCCAATCAATTGGAGAACCAGGGACTCAACTAACATTAAGGACTTTTCATACTGGTGGGGTATTTACAGGTGATATTGCAGAACATATACGAGCCCCTTTCACTGGAAAAATTGAATTCAATGAAAATTTGGTTTATCCTACACGTACACGTCATGGACATCCTGCTTATATATGTCATAATAGTTTATGCGTGACTATTGATAGTCAAGATAAAGTAGAAAACTTAACCATTCCACCAGAAAGTTTGCTTTTCATTCAGAATCATCAACTCGTGGAATCGGAACAAGTTATTGCTGAGGTTCGTGCTAAAACATCGCCCTTCAAAGAAAAAGTGGAGAAACATATATATTCTGACCTAACAGGAGAAATGCATCGGAGTATCCCTATGTCTAATTTTATATTAAAGACAACTCATTTATGGGTATTATCGGGAGGTATGTACGAATCCGTTGTAGTACCTTTTTCTTCATTTCATAAAGATCAAGATCAAGTGGATATTACACCACTTCTTCTTGACAAACATCAATCACTTTCGAATTATTCAGTGGATCAAGTGAAACACGAATCAGTTGACTCAAACTTTTCAAAAAAAGAAAAAAAAAAAAACTTCAGTTATTCCGAAACTGATCGGACCATATCTAACGAAGATCAGAACTCTATTTATTCCACCATTCTTTATGAAAATCCCAATATGACGGGAAAAAAAGAAACAAATCGACTCATCGTACCCTTATGGTGTGATAAAGAATGGGTAAAGCGAAGAATCCCTTGTCCTGATTTGATTCTTAGAATACCCAGAAAAGGTATTCTACATAGAAATCAGATTTTTGCTCTTTTGAATGACCCTCGAATTGATAATTCAAGAATAAAATATGGGGAGATCATCAGGGGTGATTCAATTGAAAAAAATTTGATTTCTCTTGAAAATCCATTAGCCGGAGGATTAAAACCAAAAATAAAAGAGGCTTATGCTTCTCTTATTTCAGTAAGAACAAATAAGATCATTATCAATATGATTCAAATTAGCTTGATGAAATACCCCTTTTTGAATATGGCAAAAGGGAAAAATACAGCAAGTTATAAATTTATGTCTCATAACAAATTAGAGCAAACCAATCCTTTTTCTTCCAATGATAAAAGTCCCTTACTTAGTAAGGGGATTATTCGTTCATTACCTAATGAGAATAAAAAAGGTGAATCTTTTATGGTTCTTTCCCCTTCTGATTTTTTGCAAATTGGTGTATTTAATGATTCAAAAGGTTTAAATACAGTAAAAAAATTAATTCGGAAGGATCCAATTAGACAAATCATTGAATTGTCAGGTCTCTTGGGTCACTTACATAGTATTGCTAACCGTTTCCCATGCTCCCATTTCACAACTTCTAATAAAGTCTTACTAAGTAAACGTTCAATTTCTGACATTTATTCGAATACTTTCCAAGTACCTAAATGCTATTTTATGGATGAAAAGACGGGAATTTATAAATTCGATTCATGCATGAATATTATTTCCAATTTATTCAATTTTAATTTGTACTCCTCCTTATCCAATTTTTGTGAAAAAACATTTCCAGTAGTTAGCCCTGGACAATTTATTTGTGAAAGTGTATGGATATCCGAAGATGAACCACTCCACGCATCTGGTCAAATTATAGCCGTTCATGAGGAATCTTTAGTCATTAGATTCGCTAAACCCTATTTGGGTACTCGAGGAGCAACTCTTCATGGTAATTATGGAAAAATTCTTTACGAAGGAGATACATTGATAACTCTGTTATACGAAAGATTAAAATCTGATGATATAATTCAAGGTCTTCCTAAAGTTGAACAATTGTCAGAAGCCCGTTCGACTACTTCAATATCAAAAAATCGGAAAAAAAATTTTCAAAAATTGAATAAACACCTGGCAAGATCTCTTGGAAACTTTTGGGGGTCATTCATCAGTGTTAGGATAAGTATGGAGCATAGTCAGATTCAGTTGGTCAATCAAATTCAAAGGGTTTACCGATCCCAGGGGGTACAAATTTCTGATAAACATATAGAAATTATTGTACGCCAAATGACATCAAAAGTTTTAATTGTAGATGTGGACAATTCAGAAAATGGAAATTTGGAAAATGGATTGGGTAATGTTTTTTTACCTGGGGAACTCATTGGATTATCACGAGCACAAAGAATGGATCGTGCTCTAGAAAAAGCAATCAACTATCGAACAATTTTATTGGGAATAACAAAGGCATCTCTGAATACTCAAAGTTTTCTATCAGAAGCGAGTTTCCAGGAAACTGCTCGGGTCCTAGCTAAATCTGCTCTTCGAGGTCGTATTGATTGGTTGAAAGGCTTGAAGGAAAATGTTATTCTTGGGGGGATGATACCTGTCGGTACTGGATTCAACCGTTTGGGAAAACGGAACGAAATGGATCCGAGAATGGGGAATAAAAATCTATTTAGCAACAAAGTGAAAGATATTTTATCTCATCATCAATATAAAAATAATAATCAATATAAAAAAGTCTCTGTTTTGTCCGTTAAGCAAAAAAAAAAAGTTCTTAAAAAATTAGTAAAGAAGAAAAAATCGAAACGACCAGTATAATAAATACTTTTTAGAAATGAAGGAATTTCTTAGGATATCAAATTAAATGGATATCTCATACCACGTATGATATGGGCAAGCAATCTTGGAAATGGAATCCATTCCATCGGAATGTATAAATTACAGTTCATAGTGAAAAAATAAATGAAAACAAAATGACGAAAAAAAAAATAAATGAAAACAAAATAACGAAAAGAAATTGGAACATCAATTTGAAAGAGATGATAAGAGTAGGAGTTCATTTCGGTCATCAGACTAAAAAATTGAACCCTAAAATGGCACCTTACATTTTTAAAGATCGTAAAGATTTTCATATTATAAATCTGACTCAAACTGCTCGTTTTTTATCAGAAGCTTGTGATTTTGTTTTTGATGGAGCAAGGAGAGGAAAACAATTTATGATAGTTGGTACAAAACATCAAGTAGCTGATGCTACTAAATTAGCTGCTTTAGCAGCGCGATGTCATTATGTCAATAAAAAATGGCTCGGGGGTATGTTAACTAATTGGTTCACTACAGAAGCAAGACTTGAAAAATTGAAAAATTTGATGAAAAAAAAAAATACGGGAGGATTCGATAGATTTACGAAGAAAGAAGCAGCAATACTAAAGAGAGAATTGAACAAATTGCAGGAAGATTTAGGTGGGATTAGATACATGACAAAATTGCCCGATATTGTAATAATTCTCGGTCAAAAAGGAGAATATACTGCTATTCGAGAATGTAGAACTTTGGGTATTCCAACAATTTGTTTAGTTGATACAGATTGTAACCCAAATCTCGTGGATATCCCAATTCCAGCTAATGATGATGGTAGAGGACCAATCCGATTGATTCTAAAAAAATTAACTTCAGCAATTCGCGCGGGTAGAGAAGCTAGAAAAAAGGTTAATTAAAAATGAAAAACGGGAAGCTAGAACTGAGTTGGCTTGGCTACTATTCCCAAATCTTAGAGAATAGATTAAAATGAAAATATTCTTATTTAAATAAATAAATCTCCTTAATCAATCAAATAATCATTCCATTATTTTATTTCATGGCCTGACTGATGATAGTGAAATAATTGAGGAATCGGTCATTGAACCAAAATCATTTTTTTTTAATTCATCTTTGTAAAGAACACTATGGATATTTTACAATTTCCTATTAAGACGCTAAATCATTTCTACGATATTTCTGGTGTGGAGGTAGGTCAACATTTTTATTGGCAAATAGGGGGGTTTCAAGTTCATGCACAGGTACTTATAACTTCCTGGATTGTAATTGCTGTCTTATTAGGTTCAGCTACTATAGCTGTTCGAGATCCACAAATCGTTCCGACCGGAGCTCAAAATTTTGTTGAATATGTTCTTGAATTTGTTCGAGACTTGGCTAGAACTCAGATTGGCGAAGAAGAATATGGTCCCTGGGTTCCCTTTATAGGAACTATGTTCCTATTTATCTTTGTTTCTAACTGGGCAGGTGCTCTTCTCCCTTGGGGAATTATTAAATTACCTCATGGGGAGTTAGCTGCACCTACAAATGATATTAATACTACAGTGGCTCTAGCTTTGCTCACATCAGTAGCCTATTTTTATGCAGGTCTTACAAAGAAGGGTTTAGGCTATTTTGGTAGATATATTCAACCAACCCCAATACTTTTACCAATTAACATTTTAGAAGATTTTACAAAACCTTTATCACTTAGTTTTCGGCTTTTTGGGAATATATTAGCTGACGAATTGGTAGTTGCCGTTCCTGTTTCTTTGGTGCCTTTAGTGGTTCCTATACCTGTAATGTTTCTAGGATTATTTACAAGTGGTATTCAAGCTCTGATTTTTGCAACTCTAGCCGCAGCTTATATAGGTGAATCCATGGAGGGTCATCATTAATCCAATTAGATTCTTTTCTAACCTTCCAACTCGTATATTAATTATTTAGATATTATTAAATATGAGGTGGGATGTGGAATGTTCTTTCCATTTTGATTATACCTTAGATAAATGGATTCAAATACCTAATCTCTAAGGTCTTAGTTATAAATATTTAGGATCAGTGAACTACTTAAAATGGATAGATAGAATAAATCATATTTGTTCCATTCATATCTATAAACAAAATTCTATAAATAAAATGGCCCAATTTCAATAATGGGAACTGGTGGAGTAAAATATGTACCCCGGTGTAGAACAATGAATTGACCCCGAAGGATTATAACTTATGTAATATAATCACATATAATGTCTATATAGATTATATGTATATATGATATAAATAGATCAATATATCGATAGAATGATTTTTAAATAGCCATCAAAATAGGCTAGCAGGATGTAAAATAAAAAAAAATATGCCTATATTTCATAATGTATAAAACAGAATAAATATCTATTTTAAAGGCTAGAGAATTTTTCTATTTGGTCATATCATTATTTTTAATACCATTTCATCGGGATTTAGTTGTTCCAAAGAAATTGTTCTCTAGTTGGACGTGAACAATCAAATCAATAGATAAAACTATCTATCAACCATTTATAAACCTTAGTAAGAGGAGATTACCATGAATCCCTTGATTTCTGCTGCTTCCGTTATTGCTGCTGGATTATCCGTAGGCCTCGCTTCTATTGGACCTGGTATTGGTCAAGGCACAGCTGCGGGACAAGCTGTTGAAGGTATTGCAAGACAACCAGAAGCGGAGGGTAAAATACGAGGTACCTTACTGCTAAGTTTAGCTTTTATGGAAGCTTTAACTATTTATGGATTAGTTGTAGCCCTAGCACTTTTATTTGCTAATCCATTTGTTTAATCTCGGAAACAAAAATCCGTATACTTTGTTATTCTAAGTACCCTCCTCTAAGACCTAGTTCAGCCGATAGAGGAGGGGCTAGTCCAAATAATGAACAAACAATGAACTTATACTTCACTTGTTTCGATCAGAAAGATTCGTAACACTTGAAGGATTGGGTAGATCGAGCAAAGTTTTTTTATTTTATAATTGTATTAGTATCCTTATTTACAGTTATACGTGACCTGGGACTGACTAAGTACTTGAAATCTCCTTATCCGGAACTGGAATAATAGAGTCGAGTCAGAGAAAAAACTTTGTAAAAGTTTAATATCCTTATCTATGAGGGGAGAGCGTATGAAAAATGTAACTGATTCTTTCATTTCCCTAGTTTATTTGCCCTCCGCTGGGGGTTTCGGGTTAAATACCAATATTTTAGAAACAAATATAATAAATCTTAGTGTGGTGCTTGGTGTACTGATCTATTTCGGAAAGGGAGTGTGTGCGAGTTGTATATATTGAATAATATAGCTGGGTCCAACCAGCTGCACTTTGTAGATAGAAAAGTGCATGATCTCAACGAATTACTTCTAAACGGGAAATAATAAATATGGAAGAACTATAGCATTTCGTAATTGATTGGAAAAGAAAGAAATTTAATTCTTCTACCAACCAATAAGAGAAAATCTTTAGAATGGTTAAAGCTAAACTGCTTGAAGTCCAAGCACAACTGGGTACTCTTTCCACCGCTGTGCCAATATGAGATGGGTTCAAAGGCATAGTTGGAGATTGATCCGATATATATAACATTCATATCAATGGAATTGATTCGATCTATCAACTGAAAAATAGTGCTAATCTCCCATCCAATTTTTTTGGTTTCAATGCGGAACCGACGACCTACACAGAAGAAAATTTATTCAAGAAAAGGTAAAGAGGAAACACGAATGAAAAAAAAAGGAGAAAAAAGTAAAAAAGAAAAGAACAACAACTTTTTTGATAATCAAAAAATCCCTTTTGGCAAAAGAGCCCTTCGGAGATTTCGGTCTTTGATAGATTTATCTTATTCTTCCATTAATATGAACGGAAAGGGCAGGCTTGGTGGAAAAAAGGGGATTGTCCCAAAAAATCCGAGCAGGAGAGCCGAATGAATCGAAAGGTTCGTGTTCGGTTTGGGAAGAGGTTATCTATTCATAACTTGAATGAATTTATAATCTACTTTCATTAAGTAATCTATTAGATAATCGTAAACAGAAAATATTGAGTACTATTCAGAATTCCGAAGAACTATGTAAAGGAGCTGCTGATCAGCTCGAGCAAGCCCGGGCTCGCTTACGGGAAGTAGAAATGAGAGCGCACGAAATTCGGGTAAATGGATACTCTCAAATAGAACAAGAAAAAGAGGATCTCATCAATGTTGCTTCTGCTAATTTGGAACAATTAGAGAATTTCAAGAATGAGACTGTTCACTTTGAACAACAAAGAGCAATTGAACAGGTCCGACAACAAATTTCTCGCCAAGCTGTACAAAAAGCTCTAGGAACTCTGAATATTCGTTTGAATAGCGAGTTACATTTACGTACGATCGATCATAATATTGGCCTGCTTATAGCCATGAAAAACATAACTGATTAGTTTATTAATATATATATATATATATTTTAATTTTGTTTTCAAAACAAAAATATATAGGTCTTATTTTTAAAAAGAGAATTAACTAGTGTTAATGGTAACTATTCGACCCGATGAAATTAGTAGTATGATACGTAAACAGATTGAACAATATAATAACGAGGTCAAAGTTGTTAATATTGGCACTGTACTTCAAGTAGGAGATGGCATTGCTCGTATTCATGGTCTTGATAAAGTAATGGCAGGGGAATTAGTAGAATTTGTAGATGGTACAGTAGGCATTGCTCTAAATCTAGAATCAACTAATGTTGGAGCTGTATTAATGGGTGATGGCTTGATGATCCAAGAGGGCAGTTCCGTGAGAGCAACAGGAAAAATTGCTCAGATACCAGTAAGTGATGCTTATTTGGGTCGTGTTGTAAATGCTCTAGCTCGACCTATTGATGGTAAGGGTAAAATTCCAGCTTCCGAATTTAGATTGATTGAATCTCCCGCTCCAGGTATTATTTCAAGACGTTCTGTATATGAACCTCTTCAAACAGGTCTTATTGCTATTGATTCTATGATTCCTATAGGACGTGGTCAGCGAGAATTAATTATTGGGGACAGACAGACCGGTAAGACGGCAGTAGCTACAGATACGATTATCAATCAAAAAGGTCAGAATGTAATATGTGTTTATGTTGCTATTGGTCAAAAAGCCTCTTCCGTAGCTCAGGTAGTTAATAATTTTCAAGAACGTGGCGCAATGGAGTATACCATTGTGGTATCAGAAACTGCGGATTCTCCCGCTACATTACAATATCTTGCTCCTTATACAGGAGCAGCTTTAGCCGAATATTTCATGTATAAAGAACAACATACATCAATAATTTATGATGATCTCTCTAAACAAGCACAAGCTTATCGACAAATGTCTCTTCTATTAAGAAGACCACCTGGCCGGGAAGCTTATCCAGGAGATGTTTTCTATTTGCATTCCCGTCTATTGGAAAGAGCAGCTAAATTAAATTCTCAGCTAGGTGGGGGGAGTTTGACTGCTTTACCAATAGTTGAGACTCAAGCTGGAGATGTTTCAGCTTATATTCCCACTAACGTAATTTCGATTACTGACGGACAAATTTTCTTGTCAGCCGATCTATTCAATGCAGGAATTCAACCTGCCATTAATGTAGGTCTTTCCGTATCTAGAGTAGGATCCGCGGCTCAGATGAAAGCTATGAAACAAGTAGCTGGAAAATTAAAATTAGAGCTAGCCCAACTTGCAGAGTTAGAAGCCTTTGCACAATTCGCTTCTGATCTTGATAAAGCTACTCAAGATCAATTGGCAAGAGGTCAACGATTACGTGAGTTGCTCAAACAATCTCAATCAGATCCTTTGACAGTGGAAGAACAAATAGCTATGATTTATACTGGAACGAACGGATATCTAGATGTATTAGAAATCGTACAGGTGAAAAAATTTACCCTTAAGTTGCGCGAATATTTATTAAAAAATAAACCCCAGTTTGGAGAAATTATACGTTCTACTAGGACATTCACGGAACAAGCGGAAACTCTTTTAAAAGAAGCTATTAAAGAAAATACCGAACTTTTTCTTCGAGAACCAAAATAGAAATTTTGGATTTGATAGATCGTTCGGAACAGGATGGAAGAGCTTTAATAATCACTTTGCTACATTTCCGAGCACAATAATCAATCTTGGACAATTAATTGAATATTATTACGTCCAATAGGATTTGAACCTATACCTAAGGTTTAGAAGACCTCTGTCCTATCCATTAGACGATGGACGCTCTTTTTTTTTTTTTTTTTAATTATTTCCTTCAAATACTTTATCGTTAACAAAAACAAATCCGACTTTTTATCCATCCACGAGGATGTTTGGGAAAGAAAGAGAAAGAATAGATATGTTGGACATCAAAAATTCATTTTGAATGAGGAGAAGTTGCCCCCGATAAAATAGAATAAGGAATATGAGCGGGTAGCGGGAATCGAACCCGCATCGTTAGCTTGGAAGGCTAGGGGTTATAGTCGACGTCGATTAACGCCTCTAATTCAGAACCGAACATGAAAATTTCATTTCATTCGGCTCCTCTATGGCAGAAAGATAGAAACGGGGGTCAAGAATAAGATTATTGACACACAAAAAATCTTTGTGAAAAAAGAATTCACATTCCAATTTATTACTTCTTTCTTTTTTTTTTTTATCTTTTCTTATTAAAGAAAGATATATTTTTGCTCCATAACATCTATGTTAGTTTATTTTTAGTTTTTTCTTTTACTCCACGGACCGAATACCTACTCACTTGATAGATGATCCCTATAGAAAGATCAAATTTTAAATTTGATCAATATTTGACTATCGAATCTTTCTAGTTACTTCGTTCCCTATTTCTACTGATTGTGATCCTCCAGGAAATCAAATTCCACCGAGCTCGAACGAAATGGCGGTGACTGAAGTAAACCAAAGTCACCGTTATCTAGCTAGTTAACTTTAACTTTTGTTGTTCTAGAAGTTGAACATTTAGTTACGATGAAAAAGAATCTTTTGATATCCATAGATCATTGATTGATCCGATTGGAAAGATTGGTCTAATCTTTGAAAACATTCTGTTTCGTCATCTTGAATAGAATTTAAAATGTGTTTGTTCCTTTTTCTCATTCCAGATCCAAGTTACGAGAATGTGTACAATTCCTTTTCTAAACCAGGATATTCATAGGAAAGGTTTTGAACCTAGATAGAAATCTAGTTTTTTCATAACTAGTGAGAGTTGAAAGAGAGATCCTTCAACTCTGCGAGTTGCTGATGGAACGAATCACACTTTTACCACTAAACTATACCCGCCACAATTTTATTGTATCATACAGATACATCTTTTGTCCAACAGGAAGATAAGGAACTATTAGCTGCTTCTAGTTAAAGTTTAGTACAAGTTCCTATTATATCTCTCTCTAATTCCCGGAAATTCAATAGGAGATAATTCTCCTTTACGGTTTTTACTTTTGCAGCGACAACACTTAGTCACGTGTTCCAATAATACCCTATTGTTAAATTAATAATCAATATTCTTTCATTAATGATTATTTTAACAATTTGATCAACTCCTTCCTAGTCTTTGAAATATCTTTTTAATAGCCTTGAACAGCTGGAATTATTAAAATAAAATAAATAGAGGGCCCTATCTAGATAATAAGGAAGTGATTGGAGAGGAAATAAATAAATGATATCAGAGGGTCAAATTTTGATAGCCCTTTTTGCTGCTTTTATAACAAGCATTTTAGCTTTCAGATTAGGTAAAGCACTGTATTAATACATTCGGTCCATTATTCTTATCTAGGAAAGAGAATGGCCTGGCCAGATACTGGCCGGGCTAGAGAAAGCAAAGAATCATTTGGAATGGAATGAATAATACAATTGGATTCTCGCGTTGGTCTTTATCTGAAGAAATGCTATATTCATTCTATATCTCCCATCTCGGAGAGATGGCTGAGCGGACTAAAGCGGTGGATTGCTAATCCGTTGTACAGACTATCTGTACCGAGGGTTCGAATCCCTCTCTCTCCGTTCAGTCACTTGAGATGAATCCTCAAAACCTATAAACCCCTTTTTATATCACTATTATTTACGCCCAGGATTCCGTCCTGGATCGTTTGATAGAAATCCGAAGATAAAGAGAGAAACAAAAAATATCACTACTGTGTAAACGAACAGCTTGAGAGTAAGCATTATGTAATCTCCGGGATCCTTATTAGAATTACAACGGAATAGATGATCAATCTTTGTATCATATATTGGTTCTTCAAGACCAAGCAATAGTATCATTTTTCGTATAAAATGATACTATTTTGATCTACACACATTGATGTGGAGATCAAATTGAAAAAAGATTAAAAATTTTGATCTATTCTGTTTCTCTTTTCCTCTTTGCTTGGGATTGACGAAGATAAATAGAAACTCAAGTCCTAGTTCAACTATCAACAAATTGACCATGTTTCTAAAAAATAGAAACAAGTATATCAATTGTCTGAAAGAGAAGAAAGATATTCAAAAAATGGAATACAGTATTACAAATACTCCGTTTTCAATTATATCTAACGGATATTTATGTTAATGGGAATAACATATTCCCTATCAATACCTAATAACCCGAACTCCACCTGTGATGGAGTCGGAACTGACTAAGACGAATTGAAAGGATTTAATCTGGAAGATAGGTATTTAAAATCTGTTGGGAACCAGAATGGAATTGATGCTTCACAAAATAAGTAGCAGAACAAGGGAAAAGAGTTATACAAAATTGGGTTAATGAAAGTAATCCAAGATCAATCAATATACTAGAATAAAAATATTGAAACACTATTTGAATGACTTTGCATCAAGTGAATGTTTCCTTTTTACAAAGAAGAATTCAATACCTTTTGTATAAGATTATCGAAAACTTACGGCAGCTTGCCAAGCAAAGGCTAATAGAAAAAAGAACAAAGGTATAATTGGCATTACATTCACAATTGGATCGGAAATCGCATAAGCCTCGGGCAATTTGGCAAAAAAGAGATTATTCAAATGAAAAGCGGCATCGTCTGGATAAATATTGAGGTTGAGGATAACTGGCATTTTGATTCTCCGATGAATAAAAATGATGTAAAGGCCCAAAAGTATTTTGCCAATCAATCGAAACTCTTCGGCAAGATTAGACTTTTAGTCTTGGGTTGGAAGGGATCATTTCTTCATACAATATTTTAACCATTCTGATAGAGAATGACCAATGAATAGATATTCTTGTTTCTTTTTTCATCCCCCATATAATGATATATCTGATTCGATCAAGAATCTATGTCCCTCCGGTTTTTCTAGACCGAATTGCTTAGCATCAGATAAGAATGAATCTCTAATTGAAATGTATTCCAAAATTTGGAAATATTTTGGAATATTTTAGAATATGAGTATTGATTAGCACCAGATAAGAATGGGGCGTGGCCAAGCGGTAAGGCAGCAGGTTTTGGTCCTGTTATTGCGAAGGTTCGAATCCTTCCGTCCCAGCCAGACGGGACAAATATTTAAAGAATAAAATAATGGTATAAATTGGATTTCTACTTTATTTTGATTTCTAGTCATTTCATAGACTATACTTATGGAAGGGAAATATGATTTAAAATAGGTATTAAATTAAATATAGAAAGGGATATTTTTATGGTGTAGGATGGGAACACAAATCAAATTGAAATAAAGTCTAATTTATCCGTAAAGATAAGGAAGAATCAAACGCTATAAAGAGTTTCACTAGTCCGAATAAAAAAAATGGATAAGAATATTGCATAAAAAATGCATAAAGAATATAATGATTCTCAGTATCGATGATACAATGTTGAGAGAGAAGGAAGTAAGAGAGGGTATTCCACCGTTGAACGAATATCCAACGAATCAATTTATTAATTGAAATTAAATTGATGAGATGATATTATCTCATCATCTCGTTCTCCGAGAACGGGGATATGGCGGAATTGGTAGACGCTACGGACTTAATCGAATTGAGCCTTGGTATGGAAACTTACTAAGTGATAGCTTCCAAATCCAGGGAACCCTGGGATATTCTGAATGGGCAATCCTGAGCCAAATCCCTTTATAAGGGATGATAATTATCATTTCCCAGAAAGGGATAGGTGCAGAGACTCGACGGAAGCTATTCTAACGAATGAATATCATTTGAATTTGACCCAATACTATTATCTAGAGAGTGCCCTCTGTATATAACACTTAATAAATGAAACAAAACCAACGATTAGAACTTGAGTCGTTCTAGGCTTTTTTTTTAGGAGCCTAGCTCAAAATCAAATTGAATGAACTAATTCATTAAGTAATCCAATTTAGAGCTTCTTTAGAAAGAGAGTTAATTCCATTTTTTTAATGAATGATTGGACGAGGATAAAGATAGAGTCCAATTCTACATGTCAATACCAACAACAATGCAAATTGCAGTAGGAGGAAAATCCGTTGGTTTTATAGACCGTGAGGGTTCAAGTCCCTCTATCCCCAGGTTTATGTCCGAATAACATATATCTTATTCTTTTCATAATTCTGTGAGCAATTCGGAATTCTCACTTTATTTTAAATAGCGCTTATTGTGATTATCTATTACCCCACTATTTTTTGCTAAATAGCAAAATAGATCTTAAGACAAGTTGATCGTAGGAGCAATTGATTTATTTTGTCACATAATCATGTACTATATGTACAATTACTATTATTACAATTGTAATACATAATTGTAATTAATTTTATAATTATGCGATTATGACTTATCAATCCAAAAACAGGATCCTTTTCAAAAGGGAAAAAATTTTTCCCTTTGTCTTTTTAGTTGACACGAGTGCAGGTTCTGTACTAGGATAATGCAGAGGGAAGAGCCGGGATAGCTCAGTTGGTAGAGCAGAGGACTGAAAATCCTCGTGCCACCAGTTCAAATCTGGTTCCTGGCATGCGGAACCATCTTATCTAGATGGATAAGAAAGAAAAAAAAATATATATATGGGCATAATCCATACATGTAGATCTATGTCTACATACTGGTAAAAGCATCTTCCATTTTTTTTTCCACTTTTTTGTTTATAGCGTGCCTTCTCTGTTCTAATCAAATCTTGAAAGAACTCATAAAAATTTAGCTTGGAACCAGTATAAGCTCAAATTGGAGCTTTCCTTTTCGTACATAAGATGTGGTGTGGTAAATAATTATTGATGTGCGAATAAAATACATTTTGTTCATCCTTCTTTCATTCAAGGATATAGTATAATTTATACTGCGGCCAGAGTCGCATTTGATTTCATATAAAATGGAAGAGATTATCCAAAAGATAGATCTATCATTGCAAAAGTAAAAAATTTTTACTTTTATTCCATTCAATGAGAATCTTGTATCTCATAAAAATCAGGTGCAATATAATCTTTGCGTAAAGGCCAACCAATCCAACTTTCAGGCATCAATATACGTTTGAGACATGGATGACTTTCATAAAGTATTCCCAACATATCATAAGATTCCCGTTCCTGAAAATTAGCACCTTTCCAAATACGTAGAACAGACGGTATTCTGGGATCTTCCCTTGGGACAAAAACTTTTATACACACTTCTTCGGGTTGATCTGCATTATCCTTTATTTTTGTAAGATGATATACACTAGCTAATGATCCCCCTGGTGCTACATCATAGGCACACTGAGAACGGAGATAATTAAAACCATAAACATATAAGGCGACGGCTATTGAGGCCCAATCCTCAGATTTGATCTGTAACGTCTCTGTGCCTTGGTAATCGAAACCCAAAGTTCTATGAGCTAACTTATGCTTGGCTAGCCAAGCAGATAGTCGACCCTGCATTTGATTACTATTTATTGTCAAAGTATCTGTATAAGTATTTAACATTTACAATGGAATTTAAAATTATTTTTCCTGTTCGTTACTTTCTACTAACGATTATTCATTCGCCAATTAGATAGTGAACTCTCGTATTTTCAAGTTTTTCAAGGGGTAGCTCTGAAATGGCTTCAGATGTTTTGGGGGGTATCTCTAAAGTCGAATCAAATTGATATTCATAAGATTGATGGAAAAACTTATCCTCTTCATTTTCAGTATGAATACCGGGTCCAATATGAAACCTATGCTTTCTAGAGAAATACCTCTTTCTTTGTTGAGACGCGGTCTTATATTCAGATAGCTCTCGAGCTATTTTTTCACGAAGTTTTATTATAGCATCTATAATAGCTTCTGGTTTAGGAGGGCAACCTGGCAAATAAATGTCCACAGGAATTAACTTATCTACTCCGCGAACGGTAGTATAAGAATCTGTACTAAACATTCCTCCTGTAATCGTACATGCTCCCATAGCAATTACGTATTTTGGTTCGGGCATTTGTTCATATAATCTCACTAAAGAAGGAGCCATTTTCATGGTCACAGTTCCAGCTGTTATAAGGAGGTCGGCTTGTCTAGGACTAGATCTCGGTACCAAACCGTAACGATCAAAGTCGAATCGCGAACCTATTAATGAAGCAAATTCGATGAAACAACAACTAGTACCATAAAGGAGCGGCCATAAACTAGAGAGTCTCGCCCAATTTGACAGATCGTTTAGAGTAGTTGAAATAATTGAATTTGGAATTGCTTGATCAAGCAAAGGTGACTCTATAGGATATATCGCTGGCTTTATGTAATTTTCTACTTCCCTTCTACCACCCAAAAATTTGGAAGTTAAGACCATTCCAATGCTCCTTTTCTCCATGCATAAACTAAACCAATAATTAAGATAAGCACGAAAAAAAAAGCTTCTATAAATGTATATAGACCCAAAATATCAAAACTCATCGCCCACGGATAGAGAAAGACTGTTTCCACATCAAAAACAACGAAAACTAGAGCAAACATATAATAACGAATTCTAAATTGGATCCAAGTATCTCCCATTGGTTCTATACCTGATTCGTAACTAGTGGCTTTCTCCGGCCCTTTATTTATCGGGGCCAAAGCTATGGAAATCGAGAATGCCATAATCGGTATAAGGCTGGATATTACTAAATATATCCAAAAAGTATCATATTCGGAAAATATAAACATAAATAGACTCCTGTGAAATAGATAAAATTTCTCTATTTTATTGTCAATTTAGACATCGCTCCTCTACCCCCCCCAAAAAAAAATAATTGATTCTCATCAAAACATTATAATTCCTGTTTCGTTCGTGACTTATCGTGAAATTTACGTAAGAATATCAATTTATGTTTCCTCTTTCGTATCGATTCTTTCTATACTTACATTCATCATCGCCAAATGATAACAATCTTTCCTTTTTAGGAAAGGGTTGTAATAGAACCCTTGCAGTTCGGCAGACCCCCATGTTGATTCGAGTTGTAATGTGTCATCAACATGAGTTGATGTAAGGGAATTTACAGGTCTTTTTTTAGTTATATGTTCTATCTCGATATAACAATTTTGTCCATCTAAATCAGATGGGTCTTTCAGGTTCGTTGTTTCTAATTATGCGGGATGGGTCAACAAGCTTCCTTTGTTCCAGACTCAAATTGAGTGAGTCTAGTAATCTGTCATTTGACTTCGATAAACCTATGATCTCTCGGAGTAATAGAAAAAAGGGGCTTATGTATCCCTTAATGTATCCATAAGCCTAATTATGCCTCCTTGGGTCTATCTCATAGGGATAAAAGATAATAAAGTCCTTTGTCCTATACTTGCACAGGCGACGATACAAATATTCAAATAAAATAATTGATAGGCTCTCGCATCTATCAACCAAATAGTAAACATTCCACAGTATTGGGTTGAAGATGTTCAAGGGCGAATCCACTTCCGTTTTCAAAAACATTGAAATGAATCATCAAATAAATACATAATTTGATCGCATGTTGATGCATTCAGTTTATTATATGAATGGAATGGTTCGAGAAGTAGATTTTACTTAGTCAATTAATAGTATGCAGAGCTAATTTAATACTATTATAAAAAAGGAGCAATAATCTTGTAAGAAAAAGAAAGAACGAACCCTCGGTTCGTTCTTTAGCTATGTTTAGCTAGGACAAACATTTTCGCCTTTCCGACCGGGTATTGAACATATTTATAATTAATAATGTATTACAATTTTCTCTAGTATAGATCAAAAGTAGGTTGAATTTAATCTCACTTGATGCAAATAAAGTGATAGAATGATAGTTGATCAAGATCAAAGATATTGATCAACTATCATTCTTGTTTTTTAACTTAAAACAGATTCACAGATACAGAAAAGATAATAATTTTTCTGCTTTGTTGACCCAAAATGTGTTTGGAGTTAAAAGTTCCATGTCTAATTTGAGTTGACATGATCCGAAGACTCCTTCAAATTAGAGCTGGGTGATAGAGACACTAAGCAAAGAGGGGAAATATAATAGTTTAAGAACTGTATAGGGCTATACGGGCTCGAACCGTAGACCTTCTCGGTAGAACAGATCAAAGTTCTTATTACCAAAATGATTCGAACTGTTCCAAGAACCCAACATGCATTTTTATTGCATTGGGCTCTTTCATTAACTGATGGATTGATCAGTTAGTCTGCCATTCTCTTCTTTCCAGAAAGATAGATAATAAGATGGCTCCGTTTGCTTCAAACACAAATTTCAGAAGCAATCCCAAAGTTATTCAAAAGGTTTACTTGACGTAGGTCTGCCATGCTCAGACATAGATTAACTCAAATGAGTCTCTATCACCCCAAAAGTAGAATAATATGATACTTCATACACCTGAAAGTTCATAGAGCGAAAAGAATTTTTTTGAGGTCCCCGTATTGTACTCATTATGCCTGACATTGAATGCACCCGAGATTGACCATATCAACTATATTTATAAGTTCTAATCAGATCTAACTTCATCTTTGTCATGCTGTTGTTCTCCCAATTCATAGAGTAAGACTATATAACATAAGATATTTACGGATCAGACGAACCAAAAAACTCTCCTGAAAAACATTGGCGCACGTGTAAACGAGGTGCTCTACCAAGCTGAGCTATAGCCCTTCACAGTTTTGAAAATATACTAACAAAATATATCACTTTCTGTCAAGGTGGATATGATACTATTTAGTTAGGGGGCATATTGTTTATATGGTGAATTCCACCTAGAATCGTTTCTAGTTACGACTCTATCTATGATGATAAATCACCCACTTAACTCAGTGGTTAGAGTATCGCTTTCATACGGCGAGAGTCATTGGTTCAAATCCAATAGTAGGTAAAACTTATTAGATGCCATAGACGACTCAATGGCATCTTAATAAGTTTTTCTACAATTTTTACAATAAAATTATTATATTGTATAATAATGAATGAACTTACAGATCATTATCGAAGTTGAACTTTATAAAGAGACCACTAAGTAAATTAGAAAGAGACCACTAAGTAAATCAAAGTGGTAACTCTCAGTTATTATTGACTGATCAACTCAGTCCAGAACATTTTTGTTTTTTAAATTTTTTGCTAGTATTAGCAATTTGAATTAATCTCCTTTTTTCTATTTTTTTGTATGAGAACCAATCCTCTTTTTTTTAGCGTTTCCGCACTTGTAGAAAAGAAGGCAGGATATATTGCTCAAATAATCGGCCCAGTACTAGATGTATCTTTTCCTCCAGGTAATATGCCTAATATTTACAATTCCTTGATAGTTAAGGATAATGATACAACTGGTAAACTAATTTGTGTTACTTGTGAGGTACAGCAATTATTAGGAAATAATAAGGTTAGAGCTGTAGCTATGAGTGCTACAGATGGTTTGATGAGAGGAATGAGAGTAATTGATACAGGAGCTCCACTGAGTGTTCCAGTTGGTGAAACTACTCTCGGGAGAATTTTTAATGTTCTTGGAGAACCTGTCGATGATTTAGGTCCTGTAGGTGCTCTCACAACATCTCCTATTCATAGATCTGCTCCCGCCTTTACACAATTGGATACCAAATTTTCAATCTTTGAAACAGGGATTAAAGTAGTGGATCTTTTAGCTCCTTACCGCCGTGGGGGAAAAATCGGATTATTCGGAGGAGCTGGAGTGGGTAAAACAGTGTTGATTATGGAGTTAATTAACAACATTGCTAAGGCTCATGGAGGTGTTTCCGTATTTGGCGGAGTAGGAGAACGTACCCGTGAAGGAAATGATCTTTACAAGGAAATGAAAGAATCGGGAGTAATTAATGAACAAAATATTTCAGAATCCAAAGTAGCTCTGGTCTATGGTCAAATGAATGAACCACCAGGAGCTCGTATGAGAGTTGGTTTAACTGCTCTAACCATGGCTGAATATTTCCGAGATGTCAATAAGCAAAACGTACTATTATTTATTGATAATATATTCCGCTTTGTCCAAGCAGGGTCAGAGGTATCCGCATTATTAGGCAGAATGCCTTCCGCCGTTGGTTATCAGCCAACTCTTAGTACAGAAATGGGATCTTTGCAAGAGAGAATAACTTCTACCAAAGATGGATCTATAACCTCCATTCAAGCAGTTTATGTACCTGCAGACGACTTGACCGATCCTGCTCCTGCTACAACATTCGCACATTTAGATGCTACTACTGTACTATCGAGAGGATTAGCTGCTAAGGGGATCTATCCAGCGGTAGATCCGTTAGATTCAACGTCAACTATGCTCCAACCTTCGATCGTGGGCGAAGAACATTATGAAACTGCGCAAGGAGTTAAACAAACTTTGCAACGTTATAAGGAACTTCAAGACATTATAGCTATTCTTGGACTGGACGAATTATCAGAAGAAGATCGTTTAACCGTAGCAAGAGCACGAAAAATTGAACGGTTTTTGTCACAACCCTTTTTTGTAGCAGAGGTATTCACTGGTTCCCCCGGTAAATATGTTAGTCTAATAGAAACAATTAGAGGTTTTCAAATGATCCTTTCCGGAGAATTAGATGATCTACCTGAACAGTCTTTTTATTTGGTGGGTAACATTGATGAAGCTACCGCAAAGGCTATGAACTTCAAAGAAATTTAATTTTAAAAATGAACCTAAATCTTCGTGTACTGACTCCCAATCGAGTTGTTTGGGATTCAGAAGTTCAAGAAATAATCCTAACTACCAACAGCGGTCAAATTGGTGTATTACCCAACCATACTGCGATTGTAACAGCTTTAGATATAGGAGTTATGAAAATACGTCTCAATGCGCAATGGTCGACTATGGCTTTAATGGGCGGTTTCGCCAAGATAGACAATAATGAGATCACATTATTGGTAAATAATGCAGAAAGAGGTATGGATATCGATCCTCGAGAGGCTCAAGAAAGTTATAGATTAGCTAAAGCGGATCTTGCACAAGCTGAAGGCAAGAGACAAGCAATCGAGGCTGATGTAGCTCTCAAAAGGGCTAGAACACGACTAGAGGCTGTTGATGCTATTTTGCCAAAATAAATATTTACATTATATAGAAGTTGAATTCATGAGCTAGTTTAACAACTGAAAGGTCCTTGGGTTAATCGAAATAATAAATTGGGTTGCGTCATACATACACAACATGATACAATATTACTTGAAAAGTCTTTTTGACAATAAAGGACAAAATGATTATTTTGTAGAAAATTGATGCAAAAGTCTTTACGTTCAACACTCATGTCGAGTAGACCTCGTTCTTGTAAAAGTTATTAACCAATAAATCATAGGGAGGGACTTATTTATGTCACCAAAAACAGAGACTAAAGCAAGTGTTGGATTCAAAGCTGGTGTTAAAGATTACAGATTAACTTATTATACTCCGGAATATGATACCAAAGATACTGATATCTTGGCAGCATTCCGAGTCACTCCTCAACCCGGAGTGCCCCCCGAGGAAGCGGGAGCAGCAGTAGCTGCCGAATCTTCCACTGGTACATGGACCACTGTTTGGACCGATGGACTTACCAGTCTTGATCGTTACAAGGGACGATGCTATGATATTGAGCCCGTTCCTGGAGAGGAAAGTCAATTTATTGCCTATGTAGCTTACCCTTTAGATCTTTTTGAAGAAGGTTCTGTTACTAACCTGTTCACTTCCATTGTAGGTAATGTATTTGGATTCAAAGCCTTACGAGCTCTACGTCTGGAAGATCTGCGAATTCCTCCTGCTTATTCAAAAACTTTCCAAGGCCCACCACATGGTATCCAAGTGGAAAGAGATAAATTAAACAAATATGGTCGTCCATTGTTGGGATGTACTATCAAACCAAAATTGGGCCTATCCGCCAAGAATTATGGTAGAGCGGTTTACGAATGTCTCCGTGGTGGACTTGATTTTACCAAGGATGATGAAAACGTGAATTCCCAACCATTCATGCGCTGGAGAGATCGTTTCTGTTTTTGTGCAGAAGCAATTTATAAGTCTCAGGCTGAGACGGGTGAAATTAAGGGACATTACTTGAATGCTACTGCAGGTACATGTGAAGAAATGATAAAAAGAGCAGTATTCGCCAGAGAATTGGGAGTTCCTATAGTCATGCATGACTATTTGACTGGAGGTTTTACGGCAAATACTACGTTAGCTCATTATTGCCGAGACAACGGCCTACTTCTTCACATTCACCGCGCAATGCATGCAGTTATTGACAGACAAAAAAATCATGGTATGCACTTCCGTGTGCTAGCTAAAGCACTGCGTATGTCTGGTGGAGATCATATTCACTCTGGTACTGTAGTAGGTAAACTTGAAGGAGAACGAGAGATCACTTTAGGTTTTGTTGATCTATTGCGTGATGATTTTATTGAAAAAGACCGAAGTCGTGGTATTTATTTCACTCAAGATTGGGTCTCTATGCCAGGTGTCTTGCCTGTAGCTTCAGGAGGCATTCACGTTTGGCATATGCCTGCTCTGACCGAGATCTTTGGGGATGATTCTGTATTACAGTTTGGTGGAGGGACTTTGGGGCACCCTTGGGGAAATGCACCTGGTGCAGTAGCTAATCGGGTCGCTTTAGAAGCTTGTGTACAAGCGCGTAATGAAGGACGTGATCTTGCTCGTGAAGGTAATGAAGTGATTAGCGAAGCAGCTAAATGGAGTCCTGAACTAGCTGCTGCTTGTGAAGTATGGAAACAAATCAAATTTGAATTTAAGCCGGTTGATACAATTGATACGCCGGTTGAAAAAAAAAATTGATAATTAATTTGTAATAAAGTGACTTTCGTCCGTTTGGTCCCTTAATCAAATCGAACTCGGCCCAATCTTTTAAGATTGAGCCGAATACTGAATGGATAAGAATAGATACCTCGGCTAGAATTAATTTATTGTTTAAATATAAATCCATTTTATGGATCAAAAATGGGATTGGTTCCGATCCAATCTTTTATAGCCTGCGACCATAGTGGTCTGAAGAAATGTTATCTTGTTCAAATTCCTCATGATTGAACAGATTTAGCAAATCTGTTTTTAGCTAGCTAGATGATAGCTAATTCTTAATCAGCTTTGTCCACGAAGAAGGGATCTATAAGAAAAGAATAAATCAGTTTACAAAATTATTTATGTAAACAAAAAGTGTCAATCCAACAATCTGGGATTGACAATGGCGCATTGTGCCCATATAATTCCTAATAAATATTTCATTAGGTCCACTATTCAGGATGTTTTCGAATCATTGTGAATTCGTTTGACGGATCAAAAATAACCTGATCCGTATCAAATTTTATGATTTGATTCATAAATGGTAGATCTAAATTAATAGATTCTTTATTTTTTATTTTTTACATAGAATATATAGAAATGAATAGAAAGCTGGATTTATTCGAAGAATAAAAAAAATATCTAGGTATCCTATATCTATCCAAATATCCAAAAAAGGGAAGTTTCTAATATTCAATATTAGAAACGCTCAAAAAAAAATCCGATATGGAAATAACTAAGAAATTTCGGAATTTGTTATTCTGTCATTGCGCCTAATTTTTTTACCGACCGACAGGTCGGAAGAGTAGAACATGAAACATCGTTATGTTAACGGAAATAACGAGTTCTTCAAGTCTTTCCAAGACTGCCTGCTTATATTATAACAAGATATGCAGATAAGAAGCATGTACAGATATCACTCGATTCACGAGGTTCTGATAGGTAACCTGTTGAATCAAAAAGATTTGTATTTTTTTCTTATAAAAATTTATCTTTTTGAATAAAAAGAGTTGTACATTAAAAAGGAAAAAAACCATGAAAATGTTTGAAGAAAACAAGGATCGTGAATATTTAGCAGAAGAAATCAAACAATTGAACCAGAAATCGAAGGAAACAGAAATCGAACAATCAACCAATAAATCGACCAAAATTGACCAAGAAATCCAACAAGAAATTGAAGAGGATAAAAATATCGATTATAAGAAGTTGTGGATTTACTGCAAAAAGTGTTATACCTTTTACTTTAAGGAATTTTTACTAGAAGAAAACAGAACTGTTTGTACAACATGTGGAGCAACTCTGAAAATGACTAGTTCAGAACAAGAAAGCGGAGAAGAAAGCGGAGAAGAAAGCGGAGAAGAAAGCGGAGAAGAAAGCGGAGAAGAAAGCGGAGAAGAAATCGAACAAGATGGAAGTATCGAAGTTTATAAAAAGTATAAGCATTTGTGGATTCACTGCGAAAATTGTGATACCCTTCACTTTAGGGAATTTTTTGTAAAAGAAGACAAAAGTGTTTGTACAACATGTGGAGCAACTCTGCAAATGACTAGTTCAGAGCGAATTGAGCTTTTAATTGATGATGGTACTTGGTGCCCTATGGATATAGATTTCTATACTCTAGATCTTCTAGATAAAAAACATACGACGTCTTTATTTGACGTCACAATGGTTCGAAGGGTCTCGATTTTATTGTACAAAGTTATTTATCATAAATATTTTAACAAAGAATTTTTCATATACAACGAATTTTTCTCAAATTACACTAAGACTATTAAAACGTTATTATTATACAATAATACTGTTGTTGATATCCTTAGGGTTGTGCTAGATATTAATTTAATAAAATATTTGAATTCAGATTCAAAAAAAAGTATTAATAAACTGCAAGACATTATTGGTACAACGTTGAAAACGGTTAAATTGTTACTATTTGAAATATGTAACAAAATATCTTTTGAATTTTATTTCTTTCCCTTTTCAAAGAAAGTAGAAACTCAAGTTTATCTCTCTTTTTTAGATGCTATAGAGAAACAGTTCTCAACTTCTTTGCAAGATAGGGGGAAGAAGTTGCTTCAAAAATATATATGTGAAAAAATACAGTCTGAAAAGAAAACTCTAGACATTCTTTACGAATTACGTAAAAAGTTAGCCGACTTAGGGGATGAATTACAGGTACAAGAGAAGTTAGTGAAAGTAGTGGCGCTAAATTTATTTAAAATAGGATTTTTTTTTCCGGAAGAAAAAATAGAACAAATATTTAATTATTATCCAGGATATTGTGTAAATTATCCACAGCCAAATTACCTTTTCTGGCTGCGAGAGCAGATGGCGATCTGTTTGATGGAAAGATACCTGGTCTCTGACCAATTTAAATATTGGTTCCAAAACCGTCATGGTTTTCCGAAAAAAGAAGAACATCGTTTTAGTTATGATGTTATGGTGGAACACATGAGAAAACAAGAAACTCATGAGTTTTACAAAAATATGGATGATGATCCATTGTATAGCTCAGATAGTGAGGAGATATTTCACGAAATAGATAAACTCTACCTCCATCATAAGAAGAATGATTTTGTATTTGAAGAATTTATGTCCCTACTTTTAGAAGTAGGAGTAAGCAAATTAGATGAAACAATTAGGTCTAATAAGTCAGAGGTGATGGAGTACACCATATTGGAAGCTGAGAAAGATAATCTTACTTTTGAATCTTTTCATACTTATAAAAAACCTATGGTAAAGCGTATAGAGTATGAAATTTTCAATGAACTTTTCAAATATTATGAGAATAACTTATCTGAATCTGAGGATACAGAAAAAATTTATCTGTATTTACTAGAGATAGTGAAAGAGTTTTCTGCACTAGCAATAGATAGAGTGAAAAAACTTTCTAAGAAGGAAGAGCTTTCTATAAAAAAAAGAGAAGATATAGAAGAAGAATCTTATGAAGATTATAACACTTCCTATCAAGAAGAAACAGGTTTACCCGACGCTATTCAAACAGGTATAGGTCGAGTAAATGGTATTAATGTCGCACTCGGAGTTATGGATTTTCAGTTTATGGGAGGCAGTATGGGCTCAGTAGTAGGTGAAAAAATAACCCGTCTAATCCAGCATGCTACTGATAATTATCTTCCATTAATTATCGTATGTGCTTCTGGCGGAGCGCGTATGCAAGAAGGAAGCTTCAGTTTAATGCAAATGAATAAAATAGCTGCTGCGTTGCATACGCATCAAAAGGAAAAAAAATTGCTATATATTTCGATTCTTACATCTCCCACAACTGGTGGAGTGACTGCTAGTTTTGGCATGTTGGCTAACGTCACGATTGTGGAACCCAATGCATATATTGCATTTGCAGGTAAAAGAGTAATTGAGGAGACATTAAACCAGATAGTAGAGGAGGATTCTCAAATATCTGATTCTTTATTTGATTTTGGAATGTTTGATATCATGGTTCCACGAGCTATTTTAAAAGATGTTCTGAGCGAGATAATGAAAATTTACATTTTCAAATAAAAAAAAATTATTTTCATAAAATTCGGAAATTGTAAATTTTCATTTGATTTTAAGATCCCCAAAAACAAGTCTTGATACTTTAAGAACTTTTTGGGGATCGAAATTCGATCAAGTTTTTCAGTATATACAAGGTACAAGTGTTAATTATACATCTAGATGTATATAGATATACATCTAGATGTATATCTATATGATTGAGTCCTATCTCCGCCCAGATTTAAATAAAAAAAAATTGTCGGATTCAATGACAAATGTCGGAACTTGCGATAAAAGATTTTGCTTTTGAAGAATACAATAATACAATGTATACTTTTTTTTTAAGAACACAAAATCTATAAACAAAAATCCCCCTTTAAGAACACAAAATATTATGATATGTAGGCACAGACCTCATATCAGACTACTCAAATATTATAGAGTTAATTGACTAATTATAATTCTCTATATTAGAATTATCCTATAATAAAACTTATCTCAAACTATAACTATATAATTATTTTTAATTTTATGGTAAAAATTGGATATGGGTATATGCCAAAAGGAATTTGGATATAGCTCAATTAAATAGAAAAAAAAGGCTAAACTGCTAAGAAGAAAAAAGTAAGAAATATGGATATAGCGAGTGTCCCAAAAGTGCCTTTTCAAGGACCCGGAGATGAAGAACCAAATTGGGTCGAATTATACCATCGTTTATTTCGAGGGAGATACCTTTTTTTAGGAAAGCCACTTGACAAGCAAGCTGCAGATCAAATAACTAAAAGTCTTATTTATTTAAATCAAGAGAATAAAGAAGAAGATTTTTTGTTCTTTCTTCAATGTCGGGGTGGAGGAATGACATTGGGAGTCGCTGTTTATGATGCTATGCAATACGTAGAAGGGGAGGTATCTACGATAGGCATTGGTCTAAATGCTTCAATGGGAGCTTTCATCCTACACGGGGGAACTCTTACTAAACGGGCAGTAACCGAAAACGCGAGAGTTATGATCCACCAACCCCATATGTCTCCTTATGACAACCCCCCCGGGCCACTAGGATCTGGTTTCGATGCATTTTATATGCGCAACTTGCGGCATTATGTTGCAAGAATTTATGCAAAAACAACGAAGCAAAATTTTAAGCTAATCTATCAGCTACTAGAGAGAGATATGTATATGGGACCAGCTGACGCCATAGAATTTGGCCTTATCGACCAAATCGGCGTAGAAGGCCTCAATTGGCCAGAGTCACAATATGTAAATGTCGAATCGTTTGATGATACAAACGGTTCAACATTTATGGATTAATTATAAAAATAATCATATTTTTCTTTTTTTCCCCCCCAAGAAAAAAAAATTTATTAATGAAATTAAGTACTCTAATTTAGAATATCTAAGGTATAGGTTCGTCTTCAAATATGATAACGAAGACGACAAAATTAAAATTGTAAAAGATATACAGGCATATATGCCATTATCTTTAAATGATTTCTCAATTTATAATCTAAATTGAGTGGATATAGTCTCTTTTTAACGTTATATCCAAGCTTCTTGCTTGGCAATTTATATGCCATATTTTCATATGAGTATCAATTTCTTAGATAAATTAAAGAGTTCAAACTTTATGAAAAGTATTTTGTTAAGAATTAACAAAATAAAGTTTATTACTTGGCTAGTAATTGAATTAAGTTAATTAAGTATTGAATTACTAATTTAATTACATGTTATCTCGTAATTTACGCCATTAATTAGTGGTACTCTATAAACTTTAGTCTATAAACTTAATTTGTATTAATAACTATGTTACAATATTAACTATTATGAGTGTGGTTAGGATCAATCCGAACCATTCAATTTAGTACAGAATTCAGAGTGCCGACTATTCAACAACTTATTAGAAACGCGAGACAGCCAATACAAAATAGAACAAAATCTCCTGCTCTTCGAGGATGTCCTCAGCGTAAAGGAGTATGTGCTAGGGTGTATGTGTGACTCGTTTGGATCGTAAGCTGAAACGGATCAGGAGAATTTTATATTAATAACTTTCCTGCTGTAGAAAAAGCACAGATCTATCATCTACTCTTACCGGGGATGAAATTTATGGTTTCCATTGGTGCAAATCCAATCATCTCGATGTGGGATGAAAAGCAGTTCCTCATTGGTAGCGAATGGTTATCAATCCATTGAGCGGGGAAATAATGCAAATTTAAAAAGCATAATGCTTGTATTGCCGCGAAAACGGACACAAGGTCAGCTACCTTGCCAACTCTCATAATTACATGTCGTCACTGTACGGATAAATCCTATCATGGGAGTATTTCTTACTTAATTAATTCGGGGGGAGTAGAGCTGGAGATGGTAAACTGTACAAGTTACCAAATACTCATCTCATGTCTAATTTAGGGCTCCGGCGTATAGAGAGGATCTTACCGTTAGAGAAAGAACCATAGAAACGATGAAACCCATAATATAATACATATATATATATATATATTATATATATTTTTTTCTTACTTAGTACAAGGTCCGATCCCTTGCTTACCTAGAAGGTGCCGAACTGAAGGGAATTATGGTTAGGAAGGTTGCAGTAGCAAAAGCCATTGGAATCTATATTTTATACATCAGAAAAATCAGTTTGATTCTTAATAAATCCAAAGAAAAGAATGACTAATCAAAAAATAGATTAGTCATTCATGAGAATCAACTTCAATGACCAGAGTGAAACGTGGATATATAGCTCAAAAACGTCGAAAAAATATTCTTGCATTTGTGTCAGGCTCCCGGGGGGCCCATTCAAAACTTTTTCGAATTGCTAACCAACAGAAGATAAGAGCCTTAATTTCCGCTCACCGAGATAGAATTAAACGAAAGAGAGATTTTCGTCGTTTATGGATTACTCGGATTAATGCAGCATCTCGTGCTAATGGAGTCTCCTATAACAAATTAATACAATTTTTATACAAAAGGCAGTTGCTTACAAATCGTAAAACACTTGCGCAATTAGCTATATTAGATAGTAATTGCTTCTATATGATCTTGGAAAAGATTCTCATATCATGAAATATTCGAACCGAATCTCCCGGAGAAAATTCTCCGGGAAACTAGAGACAATGACAAAGTGATTCCTGTTCGGGACGAACAATTAAATCCTTTTCACTTAAAAAACTGCGATCTGTTCTATCTTTGTCAGATATCCCAGATCCGATTCGATCCAGGAGTAAGTTCATTTCTTAGGTCCCGATTACTTTTTCATTATAAAGAAAGGGTATAAAAGATAGAATACGAGCTTGTTTAATAGCCCTAGCTATTAGGCGTTGTTGTTTCAAAGTTAATCGATTAACTCGACGAGATAATATTTTTCCTTGCTCGCTAATAAATCGACTAATTAAGCTAATATTTTTATAATCAATTTGTTCTCCAGACCCAATCGGTGACAAACGTTTACGAAAAGATCGCTGATTCCGAGGAAGTCGCTTAGATTTATTTCTAAAAGATGGCTTAGATGTATTCCTATAAATTCGTTTAGATGTAGATGTATTTCTATAAATTCGTTTAGATGTAGATGGATTCCTAGAAATTCGTTTAGATGTAGATGGATTCCTAGAAATTCGTTTAGATGTAGATGGATCCCTAGAAATTCGTTTAGATGTAGATGGATTCCTAGAATTTCGCTTAGATGTATTCCGAAAGGATGGTTTCAATTTATTCATAGTTCGTTTCATGAACCTTTCAAATAATATTTATTCAAAATATTTCGAAAAGAAATATTGACAGTGACAGATTTTGTTATGATATACAATATCTTTCTATATTTTTGATCTATTTATATCCCTAGGTGGGAGTATTATATTTAATATACTATTTCTTTATTTCTCCGTGAATGGTATGCTTGTAACAATAAGGACAAAATTTATTCAATTCCAACCGAATAGGAGTATTACGGCGATTTTTTCGAGTCGTATATCGGGAGATACCTGGCGATTTTTTATCAAAACTATCTTGGGTACAACTAGTACATTCCAGAGTAATTGTTACTCTTACATTTCCACCCTTGGCCATAAACTTACTCCGAAGATATTGGATTTACTTCGCTTTTTCTGGAAAAAGAAAAGAAAGAGAAAGGGATAGAAGTTGTCGGAGAATTATTAAAGATTTTATTACTTAATTCATTCTCGTAATAAAATCTTTAATTAGGAGTTTTCAGTAACTAATTATTATAATTAATTTGTGGGAGGAACTTTTGGATCTAGATTTATATCTAACCTCCCCCCTTGAGTTCTGAACTTAGATAGGGATTGAATCCACTTTATTTATCCAATAAATAGAGAAGGGTCCAATTGATCTAGCATCATTTTAATCCTTTCGGATTCGCAGGAGAATTAGAATGAAAAAAAGGGAAAAGTCAGAGCATCTGGGAAAAAACGATTTATCTCAATTAATAAACCGGCTAAAGATCCCAACCATAAAGTAGCTAGCACAGGTGCTGTGGAAAGATATGTCTTTATATCTTGCATTGTTCGTAAGTTATCCTTCTCAATCCTAATACATATATTATATGGTCAACTACATCCGTAGTTGATGAATCCCTTGTCTTGTACAGGGAACTCTGAACAGATAGATATCTGTACAATGGGACGATATCTATATTTCTGGAAGATAAATTTTTTGTTTTATAAAATACTGTCAATGAATAGACATCTTTTTAGATGTTTTCCATGTATAGAATCTATTCACGAGATCAAATGAAAATGTAAATAAATGTGGAAAACAAAATATAGATTAATAATATCTATCTATTATTATTATATATAGACAATATAATTGAAAGGGATGTAGCGCAGCTTGGTAGCGCGTTTGTTTTGGGTACAAAATGTCGCAGGTTCAAATCCTGTCATCCCTACCTAGTCCTTTTCCTACAGAAGGAAAGAAACAGAAAGGAGCTCCAGTGATATCAATTCACTGGAACATCAACAATCAGTGATTGGGTCAGTTTTAAGAGTAAAAAGGCCCTTTCTTTTTTTTTTTTTTCTAAGAAAGCGCTCTTAGTTCAGTTCGGTAGAACGCAGGTCTCCAAAACCTGATGCCGTAGGTTCAAATCCTACAGAGCGCGATCCTGCTTTTTATTGGTCCAATCTTCTTGATTGACCATTCATTTAAACTAGAATGGTAAATTGATTCTGATTCTTAAAATCAGAAGTAGACCCATTTATGAGAAAAATGTGATCAAATATCCAATTGATCACCACGTCGGTACTGTAAATATGCAGTTACGGATAAGCCAGCCAAAGTAATAGGAATTAGACCTAACACAATTCCGGATAATAAAACTTCAATCATATTGATTCAAATAAAAAAAAAGTAAAGACTAATAGCTACCCCGGATAGTACCTCGAATTTACTAGGAATATCAAGAAATTAGAGAAGTTAGAAACTTCTGAAGTGAACGAAGATGTTTTTTTATTTTTATTTAATTTCAAATAAGTCGTATATTACTTAAACCGATGAATAGAACTAAGGTGAAAATAAGCAAAGTGAATAAAAACCCGAAATAACTAATTGTAGTAGGCATAGAAGGACTCAATGGATAAAAATATGATTGATACATATCTTTATCAGGCAATTACCTAAAAATTCTCCCTTTATGGGAGATAATATCATCGTCAGAGTTAAAAAAGTCAATGGTACATGTATGAATTGATACCAATTCGTTAATTTTATATCCAACGATATGTATGAATGTTATCAACAAACATGGAAGGAATAGACGAAAAAAGATATTCTATTCATTTGAATAAGCGGAAATCCAATCTCCCAATATATTGAGCAGCCCATGAATAGAACCAATACCAATTATGTAACTACTCAACAAATTATCGAACGTGATATTATTTCTAATAAATACGAAATGAATGAATTTGACAATGATTCTGATTAGATTACCTTACATTATTTCAGGCCCGGTCTGTTTGAACGAAAGAAACCTCTACTAAAACTAAGTATAGTAAAAATTAACTCATTCGTACGCATCTAATTTATAGATGGATTCACTTTTTTCCATATTATTTCTTAAGGCCAGTAATGCAAGCAAAGCTTGATATTCCATCCTGTCTATTTTGGAAAATAAAATAGGAATAGCTCGTAATTTAACATACATATCTACAATTCGATAAAGATAATATTCCACTATTCACCAGTTTATTCACGAAATTCGGTCATCCACACCCAAAGTGCTATGTTATTGAGTCATTAAGTTCATGGCATAATTTCACTCGCGATACTCTTGGAAATACACCATACAGTATAACAAATGATTGACTTCTTAAAGTGACATGAATGTATTCTAGTTATATAGAGCCACCCGTGCGAAAGCCATTACAATGATTACTGCTTAAATTCCCCATGATCCATATCTACAATTGTTACAATATGGAGGGTTACTATCGGACCTATAATGAAACATATGGGATTCTATCATTTCTGTCCAGTGAAAAGAAAGCAAAGAGATGGATTCAATTGAACAAACAGAGCTGGAATAACTGGCAGTAGCAAGATCCTTCTATCCCGCTCCCTTTCGATATTAACCACAATTGTATTGCTATGTTAGAAGAAGGCTAGTTATACTGATTCAGTATACTTCCAATATACCCTTGGTATAATATTGACAATCAAACAAGGATTGTAGAAGATATCAGTAGTTTTCCATTTCCTGATCTCTCTCTTTCATGGGATCAATTTCCCCTTGACTTTACAATAATAATATGGAGCTTAGCATGTCTGGGAATACGGGAGAACGCGCTTTTGCTGACATTATTACCAGTATTCGATACTGGGTTATTCATAGCATTACTATACCTTCCCTATTCATTGCAGGTTGGTTATTTGTCAGTACGGGTTTAGCTTATGATGTCTTCGGGAGCCCCCGGCCGAATGAGTATTTCACAGAAAGTCGCCAAGAGGTTCCATTAGTAACTGGCCGTTTCGATTCATTAGAGCAACTAGATGAATTTACTAGATCTAGATCTTTTTAGGAGGTAATAATGACTATAGATAGAACCTATCCAATTTTTACAGTGAGATGGTTGGCTGTTCACGGACTAGCTGTACCGACAGTTTTTTTCTTGGGATCAATATCAGCAATGCAGTTCATACAGCGATAAACTCTATATAAACTAAATAACGGAGCTATTTATGACACAATCAAACCCGAATGAACAAAATGTTGAATTGAATCGTACCAGCCTTTATTGGGGGTTGTTACTCATTTTTGTACTTGCTGTTCTATTCTCTAATTACTTTTTCAATTAGGAACAGTGAAAATCTTCTTTCTCTCCCAATTCAGAGAGATCTAATACTCATAATAATAATAGGATTGTTTATGTCTTGAGCATGACTACTTAATAAAATTTGAAAGGGAGTAATAGAAATGGCTGATACCACCGGAAGGATCCCTCTTTGGTTGATAGGTACTTTAACTGGTATTCTCGTGATTGGTTTAATAGGTATCTTTTTCTACGGTTCTTATTCCGGATTAGGATCATCCCTATAGTAATGAAATATATTTCATATCTATAAGGAATACTTTACACATGAAAGTGAAAACTAAAAAAGAAAGATAAGACCTTGCCCTTCTTTGAGTTCAAAAAAGGGCAAGGTCTTATCTTTCTTTATTTTCGAAATAAATTGAATCTCTTTGTAGATTCACAATTGGACATTTAGTCAAATACTATGACTATTTTTTTTTATAAAGAGAATTGGATCGATCTTCCAAACAAAAAAAGCACAAATTAACGTTTATTCTGCATAATATTCTCAACTATTTGTTTCTAAAAGATTCCGCAAAATTTGCGGAAGTTCAAAAAAATAAAATAAAGAATATAAATTTTTTTCGTTCTAAGAAAAGAACAAGGACTATTGGATTAGAAAAGAAGCGAACTGTTTCATTCAAACGTTTGCTTTGCTAAATAGGCCGGGCCCCATTTGCTCAATGAGCAATATTGCCTTTGCTGCTCTTTTTCTAAGAAATTTCAGTACAACATGGAGGAATGGGATTAGAAAACGAACGAGCTCCTCTTACTTTGAGGAGACAACGTAAAAAAGCTATATATTTTTTTTACCTTTTCAAGGAGTAAGATAAGGAATAAAATGAGGGAGAGTATTAAGTCAAGACTGCTTAATTCTTTCTTTTCCTCCTTATATTTCTTTTCCTACTTATATTTCTTTTCCTCCTTATATTTATGTTTTGATCATTTGTCTTCGATATGATAGATTAAGATGATCTAAATATGACATGTATTTAACTACATTATGTCGCATATTACTAGGGGACTGTTCGACAAGTCTCATTCCTTATTAAAGAGATACATATATCTCTATTTTTTCATCCTTGATATATAATAATTCGACCAGAAGGAGAGGGCGAATGAAAAGCTCTCCATCTACGAAGGGGTATGACTTAATTATTACATATATGATTACATTAGTCGTTGACAAGACGGAAATTAAAATCTTTCAGTCAACTTAAGGGTTCACACATTAATTATAATGCAACTAAAAATTAATCTCGACTAATTGAACTTTCTCAAATTGTTTCTTCTTAAGAACCAGAAATATCTGTGCCAAAACGACAGATGCTAAAAATAATAAAAGACCTTGAACACGTAAAGGATCTTGAAGTACTATTTCTGCATCTTCCTGACCAAATCCACCTACATTGGGATTATTCGTTAACGACTGATCCGCCTTGATGAATTCGCCTTCTGAGACAAGAAGTTCCGGTCCCAGAGGTACAAAGTCAACCACTTGTCGACCGTCTGATGAATTTTCAATAGTTATTTGGTATCCGCTCTTTTCTTTACGTGCAATTTTACTTATTCTACCTGTTGCTGAAGCGTTATAGACTGTATTGTTGCTCTTGCTCCCATCGGGATAAATTTGTCCTCTTCCTCTATTGCCACCCACATATATGGGATATTTCAGGAAGTTGACTGCTTTATTAGTAGCAGGATTTGGTGAAAGGATGGGAAACACAATTTCACTATATTTTTGACCAGGAACAGGACCTATTACGATAATATTTTTTTGATTGGGCCGATAGTTCTGAAAATAAAGATCACCTATTTTTTCCTTAATTTCAGGATAAATACGATCTAGAGGAGCTAATTCAAAGCCTTCGGGTAAAATAAGAACAGCTCCTACATTTAAAGTTCCTTTCTTACCATTAGCAAGAACTTGTTTTATTTGCTTATCATAGGGGATCTTAACGACTGCTTCAAATACAGTATCGGGAAGCACAGACTGTGGAACCTCGATCTCCACAGGTTTTTTAGCCAAATGACAATTGGCACAGACAATACGTCCAGTCGCTTCTCGAGGATTTTCATAACCTTGCTGTGCGAAAATGGGATATGCATTCGCAATAGATGTCTGAGTCATTATATGTATCATGATCAAGACGGAAATTGATTGAGTTATCCACTTTTTCACCCAGTCATCATAAGTATTTCTATTTTGCATGTTCAATTTTTGGTTCCAAATCTTTTGTTTAAACAATAAGTGGGAGTAAGTAGCTATCATAGTTACTTGTTTGCAATTCTGCTACTATATTAAACCCAAAGCTAAAAAATAAGAAGTATTGCCCTAAAAAACGTAAAAAAAGGAGCAAATAAATTTGCTATTATGAATGAATATGGCAAAAACAATTTTAATTAATTGTGTGATAAACCCATTTGTCATTCATTCATCGAATGATAAATTACTACAAGTGAAGGAGATGTACGATTGAAACGTCGGAAGATCCAATATTTGAAAATTGTGTCTAATATGACTGGAAAAGTTGAAACTAGACCAGATATTATTCGTTCGTTATGGCCAAATCCATAATTTTCAAAGATCAAATCGATCATCAATTCCCAACCATGGGGCGAATGAAACCCAATACATAGATCGGTTGCTAAAAGAATGGCAAAAGCTTTCATTGTATCGCTTAGGCTATAGAAGACTTCTTGGACCCAAGAATTAAGAATGCCAAGTTTCTTCTTACCCAGAATGAGATAAACACTTAGAATAAAAAAACCTATTAGATTTATTAATAAATGCGAGATGATTTGTATACAATCTTGATTATATATTTTGACCAATTGGATCATTTTTTTCTGCATCTCTATACAAATATATTGTGAATGCGTTTCCGAATAATCTTCCACCATTCTTTCTAACAGGAATAGCTCTTCTATTTTCTCAAATTTTCCTAGAGCGTTTTCTTCTTGTAGATAATCAAAAATTTTCTTGGATTGACCAGTATTCCACCAATTTGTAACCCAGGACTCTAAACCTTTCTGTAATGAAATTGAAATTCCCCAAGGTAGTACTACTAAACATGCGAGATATTGTAGAGAAGCTAATGCTTTATATTTGGCCACTTCCAATTCGTGAATCGCTAACGAACTCGATTGGCTCGTTAGCTCTGTCCGAAATCTGAACAAAGTACGAATTATAGAACGAGGTATGGGATCCATAGAATGATCTAATGCGTAATTCTTCGACCCCGAGAAAGAATATCTTTCGGATGAGGGATAGTTTGCTCCTAATGAGAAGTAGAGTAAAAGGGAAATTGATCCCAGCCGGATCAACCACTTTAAAAGTGCTTTGATTTGGGCTAATTTATTAATGCTTTTCTTATTTGACTTTTGCCCGAAGAAAGGAGCAGCAGCATAAGTATAAAAAAAATACTTTTTGAATTAAAGGGATGGATGTTGATTAGCACAAGAGGTAACAACTACCTTACGGGATAAAAGCCATATATCTATTTGATAAATTAAGTCTAATAATAATCAATTCTGCACTCCAAAAGGCCTTGGTAGGTATGGGAGATTAAATCTTCTAATTTAATCTCGTACACGTATGTAAAAAAATTTTACATTATTAATAATAAGTAATTTTATTAAATATTAATTATATTACTATAACTGTATCCTCTTGAGTATCGGCCCTTAATAAATATAAAGAATGCTATGGAGTGTTTTGCAAACTGCCAAAAAATGCCAGTATGCTTCCATAAGTACCATTTCGTGTTGGTGGAAATAAACTGACTGTACGATCTTCCCCCCTCCCAGACAAATATTCTATCAACATTTATTCTTGTATATACATTTGTATGTTCAAGAAGAGACCCCATTTCAAAATCCTTCAATGGATACACGCAAAAAACGGGCTAATTCGGCAGCTTTTTGTTCCATTTCACGCAAGGTTAAATTTTCTTCAGCACGAGTTAAGGGGATGTCTTGTTGGCCCTTTATTTCCATATAAAGAACACGACGAGGAGAAATACCTTCTTGAACTTCCATTTTTATCGCCTGAATATCCTTCATAAGAAATTGGAGGAAAATACGACGATTTCTTCCGGGAAATCCCCAACGAAAAAGACATACAATTCCTTCTTTTTCATCAAACTTATTGTAGCCACTACCTACATTGTACAAAATTGTACACCACAAATAAGAGCTAATAAACAGACCTGCAATACCATAAAAACACATTACAATTCCTTGTGGAACAAAAAGTATTTGCTGAGATGACAATAAAGGTATCAGGTTCCTACCAAGGTAACTTGAAATTCCGACCAAGAAAAATCCTAGTGAACCAAAAAAAAGGATACAAGCAAAAAAAAAATTGCTTATCTTTCGAGACCCTGTTATGGGTTCTATCCAGAGCCATTTGGATCGACGATTCATAACAAATTGCGTCCTATTTAAGTTGAGGGAGCGGCCAAACACTTACTCTTTTGACTCCCAAAGTCACTCTCATAAATTAGCTATATAAATAAACTAGCCATATACATATAAGCATCTCAGTAGAAAATGAAATATCAAATATCTATATATATATTATATATATTTTTTCTTATTCTTTTCCCATGCCTTTTTTTGGAGGGGGAATTGGTCCTTATAATACATACTTCATTGCAGAAGTCGAGTATAAATAACACTCTCTATATTACAAATGTATTATATATACATCGTATTAAGTAAGAAAGACTTATTCATTCACACACGCGTTATATATGATATGTATATGATATGTATATCAATAATATATGATCTACATATCATATACATTCAGACTCTATCCATAGATTATATCTATGATGTATAGACAATACGATATATCTCCATATATTCATCAATATATGAATAGATCTAAATAAAGATGAATATCTATTCAGATCTATTTTGTTCGTGTGTAAAATAAGTTTTTATGTTATATCATCCAAAAGAAATATTTTGTTCTACGATTGAGAGATTGGAATATGAGATCTGATTGGATCAGATTCATAAAATCTCGTCGTTTTGAATATAGAAATAAAAAAAAACCATTGTAATTGCCGGAAAAAACAAGCCCGCCAAAGGCACGAAAACAGAGGGTAAGTTGGGATTTATCATAAAAAAAATATCTTAAATATTTCTCTCTACTAACAAAGATAGATTATAAGCCCAAATGAGCGATAAAACCAAATCAGCGGACTTACCTTTCAAAATACCTATTTTGAAAAGTACTTTATTTTACTTGTTTGATAGAAATGGGACCAATTTCCACATTGTATATTGATACATATAAAGGATAAAATATATCCGCTTCTCGTTGCTATATTGAACATATTTTAACTGTTCCATTAATGTTCTTGAATAATTGTTCACCTTTGAGATAAGGGTCTAACTCCATAGCATAATCTTCTCTAATGCGAGAAAGTTACATAGTGTCTACTTTTTCTGATAAAGGGGTATTTTCATGGGTTTGCCTTGGTATCGTGTCCATACAGTCGTATTGAATGATCCTGGCCGGTTAATCGCTGTGCATATAATGCATACAGCTTTAGTTGCTGGTTGGGCCGGTTCAATGGCTCTTTACGAATTAGCAGTTTTCGACCCATCTGATCCTGTTCTTGATCCAATGTGGAGACAAGGTATGTTTGTTATACCTTTTATGACTCGTTTAGGAATAAAGGATTCGTGGGGTGGATGGAGTATCACCGGAGAAACTGTATCTAATCCAGGTATTTGGAGTTATGAAGGTGTGGCCGGGGCACATATTGTGTTTTCTGGCTTGTGCTTTTTAGCAGCTATCTGGCATTGGGTATATTGGGATCTAGATGTATTTTGTGATGACCGTACGGGAAAACCTTCTTTAGATTTGCCTAAGATTTTTGGAATTCATTTATTCCTCTCAGGAGCAGCTTGTTTCGGATTCGGAGCATTTCATGTAACGGGTTTGTATGGCCCTGGAATATGGGTGTCTGATCCTTATGGACTAACTGGAAAAATACAACCTGTAAATCCGGCGTGGGGAGCTGAAGGTTTTGATCCTTTTATTCCGGGAGGAATAGCTTCTCATCATATTGCAGCAGGTATATTGGGTATATTAGCAGGTCTATTCCATCTCAGTGTTCGTCCTCCCCAACGTTTATACAAAGGATTACGTATGGGGAATATTGAAACTGTCCTATCTAGCAGTATTGCTGCTGTGTTTTTTGCAGCTTTTATTGTGGCCGGAACAATGTGGTATGGTTCCGCAACCACTCCGATCGAGTTATTTGGTCCCACTCGTTACCAGTGGGATCAGGGATACTTCCAACAAGAAATAGATCGACGGGTTCGTGCCGGTTTGGCCGAGAGTCTAAGTCTATCAGAAGCTTGGTCAAAAATTCCTGAGAAACTTGCTTTTTATGATTACATTGGGAATAATCCAGCTAAAGGGGGGTTATTCAGGGCGGGTGCGATGGACAATGGAGATGGAATTGCTGTTGGTTGGTTAGGACACCCTGTCTTTAAAGACAAAAAGGGACATGAGCTTTTTGTACGTCGTATGCCTACCTTTTTCGAAACATTTCCAGTCGTTCTAGTAGATGAAGAAGGAATTGTGAAAGCCGATGTTCCTTTTAGGAGAGCAGAATCAAAGTATAGTGTTGAACAAGTAGGTGTAACTGTTGAGTTCTATGGTGGTGAACTTGACGGGGTTAGTTTTGGTGATCCTGCTATAGTCAAAAAATATGCTAGACGTGCACAATTAGGTGAAATTTTTGAATTAGATCGTGCTACTTTAAAATCCGACGGTGTCTTTCGGAGTAGCCCAAGGGGTTGGTTTACTTTTGGACATGCTACATTTGCTCTTCTATTCTTTTTTGGACACATTTGGCATGGTGCTAGAACCCTATTCAGAGATGTTTTCGCTGGTATTGACCCGGATTTAGATGCCCAAGTAGAATTTGGGGCATTCCAAAAACTGGGGGATCCAACTACTAAAAGACAAGTGGTATAATATAACATTGCTTCGATCGATAATAAATCTCGAGAGATTCCATCTCAGTGAATATTCATTCTCAATAGATTCAAAATATTTTGATTACATTTTTTTTTTCTGGAAAATGTTGTAATTAGTACGAAAGCTATCTCCATAAAAACTACGATCGAATCTATGGAAGCATTGGTTTATACATTCCTTTTGGTGTCGACCTTAGGGATAATCTTTTTCGCTATTTTCTTCCGAGACCCCCCAAAAGTTCCGGATAGAGGAGGAAAATAATTTATTTATTTTTCGAATACTCTTTCTTATAATCAAAGAATGACCTTCCCGATCGGGAAGGTCATTCTTTCAACTAGTCCTCGTGCTCTTCAAAAGGATCTCGAAGTTGTTCAGAGGGTTGCCCAAAGGCAATGTATAGGGCATAACCAGTAAAGCTAACAAGTAAACGAGATATGGAGATAGCGACTAAGGTTGCAGTTTCCATTGGTAGGTAATCCTTCCTATGTATGTATATATACATAATAGTATACAAAGTTAATAGATCTCAACCAATACTATTGTTTTTATGGCTACACAGACCATTGATGACACTTCCAGAACCGGGCCAATACGAACTAGTGTAGGAAATTATTTAAAACCACTTAATACAGAATCTGGTAAAGTAGCTCCCGGATGGGGAACTGCTCCTCTCATGGGTACGGCAATGGCTCTATTTGCAGTATTCTTATCTATTATCTCGGAGATTTATAATTCTTCTGTTTTATTGGACGGAATTCCAGTTAGTTGGGTCTAGAGAAACTAGAAGATCCGCCCGGATCTTTAGCTAATCCAAAAGAAAGAAAAAAGAACTAAGGAAGACAATATTTTGAATAACTTTAGTTTCTAGATTATTAATGTTCCGGTAGTTTGATCGTGTAATTATTTTTATCTAAGGATTTTTGGAATATGGGTGTGCGACTTGTTAAAATTGATCTCAATTCTAGTACAGAAGACCGATCTGTTGTCGTCATAAAGATGGTCTTCCTACCTCGTTGGATATTGATCCAATAGTTAATATCTAGAGCACGAGGTATATAAATAAATAATATAATATATTAAAGAAAATCTTAACTATGGTTTATAACTGTTATTTATATCTCGTGACCAGGCTTCCAATTCTTTGAAAAAATTATGATCAGAAATCGAGGGATCTCTTCTCCTCTTTTTTATGCTGACTTTGACTGAAGAATGAGATAGTATCTCATTTCTCTTAGTTAGTATATTTCATTGAGGAAATAACAATGAAATTGAAAGGTTATAACCCATAAAACCTTTTTGGTATAAAAAAATCATCGGGGTAAAATTTAAATCTAAGGTTTAGATTGGTTCATCTATTGAGATCTCGACAAGATAATTCCTATAGATCGTCCATACCTATTTGTTCTATAGGTGATCACGAATAGGATAAAAGATCGTTCAAAAGGCCTATAGCGATTCATTCTGCATAATAATGAGCCGACTTGAAATTTGAGCATTATGAAGTCTTTCTCCCTTCTTATTGTATAAAATCATGGATTATTGTGAATTCTCTTCCTTCATATTCGCTAAGTAGCGAAGTATTCATTATTTTCATGTTTTACAAACAATATACTTTGTTCAAAAAGGTATTTGGGTGTTCTTGTTTAAGCCGTATGAAAGTAAATTTTCATGTACGGTTTTCAGAGGGGGAATTTTAGTTGACCTATCTCAATAAAGTATACGATTGGTTCGAAGAGCGTCTTGAGATTCAGGCGATTGCGGATGATATCACTAGTAAATATGTTCCTCCTCATGTGAATATATTTTATTGTCTAGGAGGCATCACACTGACTTGTTTTTTGGTACAAGTAGCTACTGGTTTTGCTATGACTTTTTACTATCGTCCCACCGTTCTAGAAGCTTTTGCCTCTATTCAATACATAATGACTGAAGTAAACTTCGGTTGGCTAATCCGATCGGTTCATCGATGGTCGGCAAGTATGATGGTTCTAATGATGATCTTGCATGTATTCCGTGTTTATCTCACAGGTGGATTCAAAAAACCTCGCGAATTAACTTGGGTTACGGGTGTCATTCTAGCTGTACTAACCGTATCTTTCGGTGTAACTGGTTATTCTTTGCCCTGGGATCAAATTGGTTATTGGGCGGTCAAAATTGTGACCGGTGTGCCTGAGGCCATTCCTTTAATAGGATCTCCTTTGGTAGAGTTATTACGCGGAAGTGTTAGTGTGGGTCAATCTACTTTGACTCGTTTTTATAGTTTACACACTTTTATATTACCCCTTCTTACTGCTGTATTTATGTCAATGCACTTTCTAATGATCCGCAAACAGGGTATTTCAGGTCCTTTATAGAAAGGAAATATACATTTTAAATGAGTACTCAAAACCTATCATTTTGAGCAACGATATATCATTGCCGCGAATATTTCTTATTGGAAATATGGAAATAAGAAACCATGTTTCTCGGATTTCGCCTTTTAATTCTTAAGTATTCTTTATCTAATACAAAGAATTAACGTAGATACTCATCTCAAATGGAGAAAATAGATTATGGGAGTGTGTGACTTGAACTATTGCTTAGGCCGTGCAGATACATTCTTCGATCTGCCATATAAAGATTAATCAGAAATGTGTCTCTGTCCCAATTTTCTTCCCAAAAAAGGAAGTTTAGAACCTGGAGAAAAGGCATCGGGCACTTTGTTGCGTCCCAAGAGAGTTATTTCTATGATCGAATCCGAATTAGGCTCCGTAAGATCCAGGTAATGGTAGCAACATAATAAGTAAAACTTATTACTTGTCCTTTCCTTTTTATAGTATGAAAATACATGCATTTCCCTTGTATTTCCATAGGGTAAACTATCGGAGTAAAAGAAGGGGTCTAAGGAAGGAGAAAGGCCGGATCAGTAACAAGTCAATACCTTGTATGCAAAAAAATTGTGTAGGTCGGGATAAACACGGATTACAAGGAATAAGATGGTCCAAAAGGCATATTGATCATGATCGAATTTATGAGCTTACTTGGGTACTGAGCACTTAATCCAAAATAATAAAATTATCAAGAATGGTATAGATCTTTGTAATTCTTATTACTGACGATATGCCCTTCATTATTTTTATAAGTTATTGTTCGAGCCGGATGATCAAAATTGGCATGTCCGGTTCTTTAGGGGGATAGATTCATAAAAATCTACTTATCCCAATAACAAAGAAACCTGACTTGAATGATCCTGTATTAAGGGCTAAATTAGCTAAAGGCATGGGACATAATTATTATGGAGAGCCGGCTTGGCCCAATGATCTACTATATATTTTTCCAGTAGTAATTTCAGGTACTATTGCATGTACCGTAGGTTTAGCGGTTCTAGAACCATCAATGATTGGCGAACCGGCAAATCCATTTGCAACTCCTTTGGAAATATTACCCGAATGGTATTTTTTCCCCGTATTTCAAATACTTCGTACAGTACCTAATAAATTATTAGGTGTTCTTTTAATGGCTTCAGTACCTGCAGGACTCTTAACAGTCCCTTTTTTAGAGAATGTGAATCAATTTCAAAATCCATTTCGTCGTCCAGTAGCTACAACAGTATTCTTAATCGGTACCGCAGTAGCTCTTTGGTTAGGTATTGGGGCAACATTACCTATCGATGAATCTTTAACTCTAGGTCTTTTCCAATTTGATCTAATTTAGAATATCTGAATCTCGAAAGAAATCTTCTGTTCTTATATCTAGGGAGTAGTTGCTTCAAGACAAATGATCTCTCCCTAGATATATTTTGTCAGATTTCAAATATATTTGTATTTAATAAATAATAAGGGATTTCTTCAAATTTACTTTAAAGAATAACTTAGAAAAAGGGAATGAATGGAGAGATGAAATAGAACCATTTCATGAATCTAAACCCGATTCCCGGGTAAATCAATTCCAATATTTCGTAGAAATTCCAATATTTCTTTGACAGATTGTTCCCCGAGGTGTTTAATTCTCATTAAATCTTCCCGACTGTAATTTGATAGGTCCGATAATGTTTTTATATTGGCCTTTTTGAGGCAGTTATATATCCTAGTAGAGAAGTTTAATTGGTCAATATACATTTGGTCGAAAATGATTCTCTTCGTATCGGTCGATATATGTGAAGGAGGTAGGGAAGGAGTCAGATTATCACTTAGACTATTTATTCCATTGATGTTTTCCTCCTCTGCACGCAGAAAAGGAAGGAAAAAGTCAATCAAATTCCGAGAAGCTTCGTAAAGTGCCTCTTTAGGAGGCAATCCTCCATTCGTCCATATTTCAAGAAAAAGGATTTCTTGTATCTCATTTTCGCTCCAATAGGAATGAATACTATAATTTACATTTTGAACAGGGATAAAGGCAGCATCTATAGGAAAAATTCCATCCTGAGAATTATAATTATTATAATTTGGATTTTGGGTAATATACCCGCGGCCTTTTTCAATTTGTAATGATATATCTAATGTAATTGATTTTTTTATGTTAGCTATATGTTGTGTAGTATCAATTATTCTCACAGAAGGTGGTAATATGATATCTTGCGCAGTTACTTTTTTTGGTCCAACGATATAGATATACCCTTCTCGAATTCCGTATGCATCACTTCTAAGCACAATTTCTTTCAGATTCATCAAAATTTCATGTATCGATTCTTCAATACCTATTAACACAGAATATTCATTTTTTATGTTTTTAATTTTGGCATGTGTGATACATGTTCCTTCTACTTCTCCAAGTAAAACTCTTCTTATTGCACTACCTATTGTATTAGCTTGACCTTTGCGAAGCGGAGATAGAGTGAAACGACCATAATGAAGACGCTTACTGTCTGCTCTGGATTCGACACACTTTAATTGTGGTGTCTTAATAGAGACTAATATTTCATCCTGAATCATAATTATTATTTGAATAGATAATTTAAATATTTTTTTCTCTTGAAATTCATTCAATTCTTACACACGTCTCTTTTTGGGAGGTCTACATCCGTTATGTGGCATAGGAGTTACGTCACGTATATAACTCAAAAGTACACCACTTTTAGCAATGGCTCGTACTGCTGTATCTCTCCCTGGACCAGGGCCACTTATCATAACTTCTGCTTGTTTTAGCAGACCTTGATCCATTAATGTATGAATAACATTTTCTGCTGCAGTTTGAGCAGCAAATGGTGAACGTCTTTTTGTGCCTTTGAATCCACAAGCACCAGCAGAAGACCAAGAAACCGCTTGTCCTCGTATATCTGTAACAGTAACAATGGTATTGCGAAAACTTGCTCGAACGTAAATAATTCCTTTCAGTATTCGATGTTTAGTTCTACGCGGTAAAAATCTTCTTGTAGTTCTACGTGTCACAAATCTTTTTGTAGTTTTTGACACAAATCTTTTTGTAGTTTTTGACACAAATCTTTTTGTAGTTTTATAAATATTATAATTTAATAGTTAAAAAAAATCTATAAATTTATATCTAACTTTATAGATATAAATTTATAGATATAAATCTATAGACCAAATTTATAGATCAAAATAATAAATCAAACTTTTTTTTATAAATGCATTTCTTGATATAGATAAGGATTATCCCTGTCTTTGTTTATGTCTCGGATTGTGACAAATTACCAGAAGGCGTTTCTGCCTACGAATTAGGCGACACTTTTCACAAAATTTACGAACAGAAGCACGGATTTTCATTAATTTGTGGTCTTTCAAGGAATTACTAGGATCATATTCCATTTTGTTTTCTGAAAAACAGAGTTTATCTAATGAATGAGGCTCATTATTGAGTCATATTAGATGTTCAATCAAAAACATTACGATTTTTAAGGAAATATATAAATTATGCGTCCCGCACAATTACGCTCGGGAAAAAATCCGACCTTGACCCTAACTCCTAGTAGTAATTCTTCTCTACTAAATTGGTGTCGAATCTTATCTGAAATAAACGCTTCAATATCAAGGCCATTATCTAAATGAACCCTAAACAGGTCGTTAGGCAATTTTTCAGTAATTATACCTATACCCATGGTTTGACCATTAGGATTAGGACCTCTGACCCCTCCATTAGTTTTCATAATTTATACACATACCCCTCCCTAGGTTCTTATTATTTCAATATTATTTACTTCTTTATTAACGTTATATAGGTATTAACACTTTATTAACCTTAATAGGTATTAACATAATAATATATTAGTATTTTCGACGGACGCACAATAGCATAATAAAATTTTAAACAATTATTTATAATTACCCAATATTGATCCGTTATAAGAATATTCGATCAAAAGATAACATCAGCATCATCATCATAACCATTTATAGATTTGGGGGGACATCTAAAAATTATACGTCCTTTCCTTAAATCATAAGGAGTTAATTCGACCTTAACTCTATCCCCTCTTAGTATTCGTATAGATTTGTATCGAATCTTCCCCGAAATACACGTTAAAACATCTTCGCCATTATCCAAATGGACTGTAAACATGCCGTTGGGAAATGCTTCAGTAACTAAACCTTCGACTATGATATAGTTTTTTTTATTCATTCAATTTGTTGCTCGCCCCTCCTGGCTTACTGTTTCAAATAACATTGTCATTAATGTAGCACAAGACTTTTCCGGAACGCATATTCTGATGTTTATTTTGTGTTTAGGAATACGTTTATAAATTACCATAAAATACATAATAATTCACCTCCTATTTTTTTTTGTCGAGCTTCTCGATCAGTCATAATTCCTTGGGAAGTAGAAAGGATTACGATCCCCATTCCACCTAGAACTTTAGGGATCTCCCGATAATTGGAATAAATTCTCAAACCAGGTTTGCTAATACGCTTTGGAGCAGTTATATATCTCTTTTCCTTCCTTTCTCTAGATCTTGAAGTTAAAACCAAAAGAGATTTCTTACCTTCTTTATGTTCCCTAACATCCTCTATAAAACCTTCTCGTAGAAGGATCCTTGCAATGTTATCGGTCATAATAGTAGATGTTACTCGAACTGTTTTTTTTTTTCCCATGTCAGCGTTTCTTATAGAAGTCATTAGATTGGCAATAGTATCGTTACCCATGACGAACTAATTCTTAGGAATTCCCGGTCTCTAATATAAAAAGGCATGTTTATCTTTTTTAAGGAATATACCTGAGATTACAAATTATATCTATTAATGTATCTATTAATTCCACATGATCTATCAGTATTTATAATACTTCGGGGGCCAATGATATTATTTTGGTGAAATTCAATTCTCTCAATTCCTCAGTAACTGAACCAAAAACTCGAGTTCCTTTTGGATTTCCTTTCTGATCAATGACAACTGCTGCATTGTCATCAGATCGTATTATAATTCCATCGTCACGTTTAAGTTCTTTACACGTGCGTATAACTACGGCTCTAACTACTTCTGATTCTTCTAGGGGCATATTAGGTGCCGCTTCTTTAATTACAGCAATTATAACGTCACCAATATTAGCATATTCCCGATTATTTGCTCCTAGAACTCGAATACACATTAATTGTCGGGCGCCACTGTTGTCTGCTACATTCAAATAAGTTTGAGACTGAATCATTTTTCCTCCAAAAGATTTGTTGCCTCGGCATAAAAAAAATAATATTTCTGACAATAATATTTTTCAGCCAGAAATATTTCTTTGGTTCGGTATTATATAGGAGAACTAATAATAAATTGAGTATGTATAGGCATTTTGTATGCAACAATTTGAAAAGCTGTTCTAGCTATAGTTTCTGATACTCCGCTTATTTCATAAAGTACTCGACCCGGTCTGACGACAGATACCCAATATTCGGGAGGCCCCTTTGCTTTCCCCGAACCCATACGTATTTCTGCAGGTCTAATTCTAATAGGTTTGTCCGGAAATATACGTATCCAGATTTTTACACCACGACGGGCATAGCGGGTAATTGCTCGTCGTCCTGCTTCTATCTGCCCAGATGTTATCCAAGCAGGTTCCAATGCCTGAAGAGCGAATCTACCAAAACAAACGCGATTGCCCCGGGAAGCTACTCCCTTCATTCTTCCTCTATGCTGGTGACGAAATTTCGTTCTTTTTGGGTTATAGTCGATGGCTGTATAATACTATTTGAATCCTATCTCTATTTCAGAACCGGATATGAAAGTTTCTTCTCATCCGGCTCCTTGTGAAGAATCTATGGCAAACTGGTATATACAATATATATCACATGTGTTATATAGATAACACAGTATGGATATACGCATAACACATAATACATATATATATATTGTACTATAATTGACGAAACACGTAGCAAATATTTATCTCTTTTATTTACATCGATAGTGCCCAATACGAATTTCACAGGCGAATATTCACTCTTCCAGTATTTGCTTCATCGGGCCAATTTATAGACAGACTCCAATGAGATTAATTCTTTCTTGGTTTATTTCGCCATCCTATCCAATGAATGATTAAGATTCCTATATGATCTTAATGCAGTCACAGGTTCCATCGTTCCCATAGCTTTCTGTCAAATGGCTGCTCAGGTTTACCCTCTGCAATGGAGCTCTTATTTCATTTCTTAAAGAATCAATTTCCTTAGTTTCCATTGACCCGAAGCTCTTTTTTATAAACCCAATCCATTTAATTCTAAATAGATCAGGATAATTCTTATGCTTTATCACAATGCTCTTTGGAGGTGATTTATTAACCATACAATGCTGTAAGGAAGAAGATTTAATTCTTTCTTTTTCTCCTTCCTCCTTTTTTTCTTTTCTTGCATTACCAAAGACCGTTTTCGCTTCACGAGAGATATAGATCTTATTTTTTTGTCTCTTTGTGGAAGAAAGTCTTTCGTTCATTTGATGGAACTATCTATTAGATAATTTATTGGTTTTTAGTAATATGAAAGAAAGAATGGGTTTCTAATTATATATCAGAGACCAATTCGTTCTTATTTCGATTTCTCCATCATTTTAGAAAAGATCGCAAAAACTTGATCTCAACGAGTCGCACACTAAGCATAGCACTGCTCCAAGATGGTTAATCTAATTTCTATTTGATCTTATAGAATTGATGATTTATAATCGGTCAGATTGTAGAAAAGTATTACTCTTTATCAAAGATCCAAATTTTGATACCCAATACTCCATAAATGGTTTGAACTGCATAATAACAATAATCAATTTTAGCTCGAAGGGTCTGTAGGGGAACTCTACCTTGCATGGCCGATTCTTTACGGGCTCTCTCAATTCCGTTGAGACGTCCTTTGATTTTTATTTTAATACCTTCGACATCTGCCTTTTCAGCCAGTTCAATAGCTTTGTTCATTATTTTTTTTATTTCAACTCTCTCCTTTAGTTGTATAGCAATATATTCCGCAAGAATATTAGGTTCTCTATAAGGTTTATCAACTTTTTCTATAGAAATGAGAAGTTTTCGGTTCACAGAATCGAGCATATTCTGTACAAGCATATTTTGCACTTCGTCTCTTAATTGCTCAATTTCTTTATCTTTTTCTTTATCTTGACCCCGTTTTTCGATGAACAAGTCGGTAAATCCGATATATATGTTGACCTTAATCAAATCAGCGTTTTTTACAATTTCTATACGTGTAATTCCTCCATAATTTGAGGAACCTTTTATATGTCGTACATAATTTGCAATGCAATTATGTATTTTCTCATCTTCTCGTAAATCTTCGGAATAATTCCTTTGTTCAAACCAAAGAGAACGATGGTTTTGAGTAAAACCAAGTCTAAAACCAAGTGGATTTATTTTGTTTCCCATATATTTCTATCTTTTTGGTACTTTTTCCAGGTATTCTACTTGCAACATAAATGGATTATTATTCCATCTAATTTGGATATTTTATATTTTTTATTTTTCTTCCAATACAATAGTTATATGACAAGTGGGTTTCTGTATGGGATAACCCCGTCCCCGGGCTCTAGGTTGAAATCTTTTGAAAAGAGCACCTTCATTCACTTCAGCTCTACTGACAAATAAATTGTCTTCGTTTAAACCCATATTGTGATTAGCATTTGCAGCTGCAGAACGAATTACTTTTAATACGGGATAACATGCTCCATAAGGCATCCAACTCAGTATAATAAGTGCTTCTTTATAAGAACGACCACGAATTTGATTAATTACTCTACGTGCTTTATTAGAAGACATACGTATATGTTTGGCCAAAGCCCGTGTTTTTGTACTTGGACTCTTATTTACCATCTTCATCCTCCACAATGAATTATGTGTACTATTCACAACGATATTTTTATTGTTTCTCTCTAAAAAATTGTTTTATTTTTTTGCTTTTTTATTGTTTCTCGCTTTTTTATCTTTTTTCGCATGCCCCTGGAAAATAAAAGTAGGTGCGAATTCCCCCAATTTGTGGTTTATCATACCATTTGTTATATAAATGGGTAAATGTTCTTTTCCATTATGAACAGCAATGGTATGACCAATCATTGCGGGTACAATGGCAGATGCTCGGGACCAAGTCACTATTATCTTCTTTTCTTTCTTCATGTTTAGATTGTCTATTTTCCTCAACAAATAATTAGCTACAAAAGTATTTTTTCTTAGTGAACGTGCCATGGTCAATTACCTCTCTTTTGATTTACCTTTCTTTTTTTATAAAAAATGGATTTCCAACTACTCCTACTTACGTCGACGAAGGATTGAAACATCACTATATCTATTTCTCTTCCGACTCTTTCTTCCAAGTGCGCTATAACCCCAAGGGGTTAGGGGTTTTTTCCTACCAATTGGGGCTCTTCCTTCACCGCCTCCGTGAGGATGGTCCACAGCATTCATAACTACTCCTCTTACTTCAGGACGTTTACCCAGCCAACGTTTTGATCCAGCTTTACTCAAAGTTCTATTTTTCCATTTAACGTTGCCTACTTGTCCAATTGTTGCTGAACAGTTCTCAGATATTAAACGAACCTCCCCAGATGGTAATCTTAATGTGGTTAATCGGCCTTCTTTTGCGATTAGTTCTGCTACAGCACCCGCCGCTCTAGCTAATTGTCCACCTTTTCCAACTTGTATTTCGACATTATGTATAGTCGTACCTAAGGGTATATTGGTTGAAGTAGACCTTTAGTTTGTAAAAATCCCTTCCCAAACTGTACAAGCCTCTCTCAGGGCATACAGCTTTCTGGATGTTAATTTGTACATTATTCTAGTAGTAAATATACTATCTATATAGTATATTATCTAGGGATCTAGGAGGGCATATTTAAAATCCCTTATGTCCTGATTCTCTGCATCCTAGGTTTCTCTATTCCATCATCTGGCTTATGTTCTTTTTTCATGTAGCATTCAGAATGAATGACTTTATCAAATTACGTCAATACTTCCGCATTTTCCGGATAACGTAGGAGGCATTTTAAATAATAATATTTTTTTTATTCTCTAAAAAATATTCTCACTGTTCAGCTCCGAATCTGCCTTTGACCATCAAATCAAATGTGAGTTACTTGTCTTTCTCTTCGTAACAAGGGTTCCTTTACCTTATTTTTTTATGCTTCAGACAACTCGGTCTTCTCCATATTATCATATCTCGGTAGCCAATAATTACAGAAACTATTGAACTCAATCACCCGCTGTTCTTTATCCTCAGTTTCCCTTTGGGGTTGATCCCATCAAAGTATCCTAGTTGGATCAGTGATAGATTTTTAGGTTTTGCTGTAAACCTAATCGGTTGCTTCCGATTACGTAAATTAATAATTCAAACCGCACTCAAAGGTAGGGCATTTCCCATTGATATAGGAGCTTTTGGACCAGAAAAAATATTATCTCCAATCATGACCCCTCTCGGATGCAAAATATATGTCTTTTCACCATCTTTGTAGTGCACAAGACAAATATATGCACTTCTATTAGGATCGCTTTCTATTGTTACAATTTTTCCCAATATGTTTTTCTCATTTCGCCGAAAATCTATTTGGCGATATAGACGCTTGTGACCTCCTCCTCTATGTCGTATGGTAATAATTCCTCTGTTATTACGACCTTTCCCACAACGATGCTGACCAGAGGTCAATTTTTTTTGTGGATGAGACTGGACTCTCCCATCGAAACCTGATAGGGATTTATAACGTGTGCCTGGAGTAAAAGTTTGGTTGGTCATGTTATTTATTATAAGTTTCATTTATAAGGAAAAAGTGGAATAGAATAACCTGGTTTTAGTGTAATAATCATACGTTTATAACGCATTCGATTTTTCATTATTAGCTTTATCTTTTCCCTTTTTTCTCTCTTTTGCGGGGGTCGATAACTATTAACTCCTATTACTTTAACATTGAAGAAAAGTTCAATCCAATTTTTGATCTTTGTTTTAGTCGATCCCGAATCGACATTTAAAATATATTTATTTTTTTCAAATAGACAAATACTTTTTTCTGTAAATACTAAATCTAGATATTGAACCTCATCCATAAATATTTACTCCCTTACTATCTTTTAAAAAGGAAATACAAATGCCTATATCCACCAATCCATATTTAATTATAGATAAATATACATAAACTATATTGTATGAATATATCATACTTAAACTTATATGAATAAGTTAGGAATAAAAAACCAGTACAGACCTAATGTACTCTCGATATTTAATTAATTAATTGAATAGAAATAGTCTCGCTGTTTGCGATTCTTCCATCTAAAAGTTATTTATTCTGAGTATAATGCAATAACTTTTTATTCTGAGTAGAATGCAAGTGCATCCAGCAGGAATTGAACCCGCAACTTCCCAATTATGAGTTGGGTGCTTTTACCATTCAGCCATGGATGCTAAAGCAAAAAAAATAATAATAAGTCAATATTAATAATAATAAGTATTGACTCAGATTAACCAATTTAATTATCTCTTCTTATACTTAATTCAAATAATGCTTATTATTTTCAATATTTTCAAAAATAAATAGATATATATGACACATCTTTGTCATTTTTAAATGATAATACATTCATGTAGGCTAAAATATGATAATTTGACAATTATACTCTTAGATAGATATAATAGATCTATAGATACCAAAAAATATCCAAAGAGAGTTGTTTCTCCTGTTTACAGAGATGGAGATATATTTTATAAAAATGCAATAATTAATTATGGTAGTATAATATATCTGCTTCTATATAGCAGAAGAGAGGAAGATTATTTGTGTTTACTTTTTTTAACAGGAAACAGGGATAGTGTTGACAATACATTATCGATCTATATATAATATATAAAAGATGTATATATATATCTACATCTATATCAATCTATAGATACCAAACCGAATATAGAAAAAAAAAAAAAAAAAAAAAAGAGAAGAGGATTTATCTATTACGTTTACAATAATAGAGATTTATTATATACGGACAAAAACAAAGTTCTTGAATCTATTGAAAGATCGAAATCTTTCCAAATCAATATTAATAGCAATAAACTATCTTGCTAAGATAGAATTAGACAAAACTGTCTAAAAAGTTGTATTAACTTAATTAATTATTGTTCTAATTAACTTATATTTTATAATAATATTATTAAAAACTATGAAAAAACACCGAAAAACATTTTGGTTATATAGTATTCAGTCGAGATTTCAAGTGAACATGATGGGAGTTTTCAGTCCATGGACCGAATCCAATTTGGTGAGATTGATAACTCAAATATTTTCTGGTCGAGAAAGTGTTATTAAGCTCTTTGACTTTCGGATTCTTAGTACTTTACTTATACGTGATTTACGTATATTTAGTTTAAAGGGTCAAGCATTAAAAGCTTTAATGGTACTTACATTACCATTAATTATATATTATTTAAATAGTCGCTCTTTAGTTCAAAGAAATAGATTAAATTTGATACAGATGGAAATATCTGTACATCGTTTTGGGTTTGGAAAAAAAAAAGTGTTGCTATTTCCGCATATGTTTATGTCTTTGCCAAAAAACAAAAGAAGATATCAACGTTGCTTGCTCAATCCAAAAGAACATGTTTGGGTTTTCTCAAGTTCCGACACAAATTTGAATGATAAAAATGATATAATCTCAGAGAACCCAGGACCAATAAGTTGGGAAAGTCATTCGGAGAACGATTCGAACGATATCGAATGGCAGATTGATTCAACTTTCAATTCGACTCAAAATGAGTTTTGGGAACCTATAAAATTTAGTGAATGGATTACAATAAACGAATCTATTAATAAAAACGGAACAAAGCAATTAGAAGAAGAATCAGTTCAAACAAGAGAATTTAATTTATCTCCAAGACCAGAAGATTCTAAAATTGACCAAGAAATTGAACAAGAAATTGAACAAGAAATTGAAGAAAAATCAGCTCAAACAAGAGAATTTAATTTATCTTCAAGACCAGAAGATTCTAAAATTGACCAAGAAATTGAACAAGAAATTGAAGAAAAATCAGCTCAAACAAGAGAATTTGATTTATCTTCAAGGCCAGAAGATTCCGGAATTGGAGAAATTGAACAAGAAATTGAAGAAAAATTAGTTCAAACACAAAAGCGAAAACGTCCTAGTCGAAAGCTATTCAAATGGATGAATATAGTCTTTAATTTTCGAATTGAAGAAAGCGAACAAGAAGAAATCGAACAAGAAGAAATCGAACAAGAAGAAATCGAACAAGAAGAAATCGAACAAGAAGAAATCGAACAAGAAGAAATCGAACAAGAAGAAATCGAACAAGAAGAAATCGAACAAGAAGAAATCGAACAAGAAGAATCAGTTCGAACAAAAGAATCTTATTCGTTCTCAGAGTCGGAATTTTGGAAAGGATTGTCTGATCATTTTTCAATAGATCAATCATGTATTGATCATTTTTCAATAGATCAATCATGTATAAATGTTAGTACTCCCAAGAAAACCATTGAAAAATTCAAATTATTGAAAAGGCGACAAGATGCTTTTCAATATTTCAGGAGATCAGAAAGGAATAGGATAGTTGATCTATGGAAGGTCAAAACATATCTTCAAAGTTCTTCTGCAAATTATGATATTTCATCAGATCCCGGATGGAATATTAGAAGAGATATAAATCAATTTAATTGTATTCGATTTGTGAACCAGAGTTTACCTTCGATATCTTCTTCATCCTGTGATGAAACCAAAGAACAATTCCCGTTAAACAATGATTTTCAATTGAAAAAAATTATTCTGAAAATAACGGATGAATTTACTCTATCAATAACTAAGCCTAATCAGGCTTACGATAGTGAAATAGCCCTGGATATGGATTCTCACATGAATAAATTTTATGAACTGAACAAGAATATATTATTGACTCAGATCTTTAACTACAAAGATCAATTAAAAGAGAATTCTTTCTTTGTGTTACTCAATATTATTGATAAAGAGAATCAATATGTAGATCGAATAATAACAAAGAATGATGAAACTGAAACTTCGGTACGACTAATATTGAATCAATATAAGATTAAAGCTGACGAGCATCTTGAAAAAGCATTCAAGAGATTCTATCTTTTGAAGAACGCATTAATTAAATACTCTTTATCCAAAGTATTTAATGAGTACGCTAAGTACTCTTTAGGATCGGATCCTGCATTGGACGATTTAGAATCCAAAACTGCATTAGATGAGTATCCTTTTTCAAAAGTGTTCCAGAAGTACTATTTGGAATGGAAAAAAATATTTATTCTATTATATTTAGAATTGACAAAAGGATTTAATAGATTCTATTTAATCAAAAGGTTAAGTTGGAATTTGAAAGATCAAATTCGAACAAATTGGATAAGAAAAGATCTTTTGAATAATAGAACAAAAGATGCAATTAACCAGCATTCATCAAGTTGGAAAAAATATCAGAAAGAATGGTTCAATCACTCTATTCTTCGAACTTCCAAAAATATAAATCGGAGTTTGAATATTAATGCATTGTCCATTCAGATCAAATATTTAAAAAAAGGGTTGAAACGTCTTGTGTCTATTTCTAAACAAAACAATTTGAAAAACAGAGTGTTCGATCCAATTGAATTATGTGCTACTAAATATTTTGGTTGGTCTGGAAGTACCAAAAAATTTTTTGGTATCATTTTGGACGATAATGATAAAGATATCAGACCGATTAAAAAGTCCAGCAAATCTAAATCAATCCCCAATTTTTCACAAAGATTGGAATCCTTGATCGATGAAGGAACAATAGCCTCATTAGGTTTGAATGAAAAACCGCTGAATCAATCGATTATTGACTTATTCGATAATGAAAAAAATTACATGGAATTATTTGATAACAGTGGTATTTCAACAATATTCAATGATCGAGACAATTGGTTAAATCCTTTAAAACTATCTAATCAAAACTCATTGAGAGTTGCTTTTTGCAAAGCAAATACATTTGAATTTTTAGATTATTTACATCATCCTCGTTTAAATTATAAAAAAAGATTAGCTTCTTACATGGAAAGGATTCATATCAAAAACAATAATCTTATATATGGACAATTATTCAATCTTGTTCCCATCCATAACAAGGTCTTGTCTATTAGACCTATTAACTCAGAGAAAGAAACTATTTCACTCATCAAGTCACAAGTAAATTTATTATTGGCTAAATATTTACTTGACCAAGTGTTAATCCATGACTTGTACAAATCGTCAAATTTACTTACTCAATTGAATTCATTTGTTCATAGTAAAATAGATATTTCCTCGATTGAAAAGATATATAGAACTCCTTTAATAAGCCAACAAATCGTCAATTTTGACAAAAGTTCTTGCCATCCTTTTTTAACTAGTTCACATTCAGAAAAAAACAACCCCAATAAGTACCCTAAAAAGGGTGTTAGTTCGAACATGGGTCTGATTCAAAATCAATCTTATCAAGATGATTTACTATCAGAAATCTCTTTCAAACTGAAAAAATTTGCAGAAAAAGAAAAATATAGTTCGGCAGAAAGTCAAAAAAAAATAATTGAAGATAAAATCATAGTTGATAATTTGAAGAAAGAAAAACGAAAGATTCTCCTATTTTATAAGATCTATCAAATAGATATGCTTTTTGAGAAATGGGATTTGTTTCAAACATATACATCATGGTTTTTTACTTCTACATGGTGGAAATATATTGATAATTTATTTTCTATTACTTTTACGCAAATACTAATAAGTATTAGTGATCAATTCAATATCATTTTGCACGATATTACGGATAATTGGAATCATACTTTGAATATTTTGTGGGCACTCTCTCATCAATTTTGTAAACTTCTAGAATGGGAAGTTAGAGCAAAATTTATCCCTAAATTGAATATGGTTTTATCCTATTGGAATCTTTTGGATTGGAAAGAACCAATTAATCAAACGGTATTTGAGGGAAAGGATAAGTCAATATCATTTGATACATGGAAATATATACGAAATGTTCGGGAGTATGATAAATTTATTTTTATTTTCATTGGATTTTTCTTCTATGTTTCCTGCGGAGTTCCCTTATGTTTGATCTACTTTTATAGCAATGTCGAGCTTCTCAAAGATTTAGAGTATGAGCCCTACTTTATGAAGGTAGGAGAAATCATGCATTCTTTTAAAATGCTCAGATTTTATTATAATTTCTCTTGGTATGGTTGCTGGCTGACATTCCTCGATTTTGTAAATATGGAGAGGGATTATAATGATATAGGATTATCCCAAATATTGGAAATTTGGTACGTCAAAAATTTGAAATGGTCTTCCTGGCCTTTCAAAAAGTGTAGGAGATTGAAATCACTTTTAAATAGAGTTTTGTACGAATACGGAGCGGATGATTTCTTTTTTAAAGAGAATATATTGTTTTCAGTACAAGAACGAATCTCTCAATTTGAATCGAAGTTAACTCCCCCTAATGGTTTCTTTTCTCAATATTTCGAGAAAGGGAAACACCCGGGACTTCTTTACTTTAAATATCTAGCTGAAACTATTCAGCTAGGTCAAATGAATAAAATAGGTCTAATGAATTATGAGTTTGATTCCTTTTCTCTAGCAGAAAGGTGGGTCTTCCGTGTTTTTCAGCAGCAGATGACCTCTCTGCCAACTCACCCATCTCTATCTCACCAAGTGAGATTTTTCCAACTCTACCCGTTACCGTCCCTATCAAATCGAATTTTATTGATAGGGCCTAGGGAAACTGGACGATCGTATTTGGCCAAAAGTCTAGCAGCAGATTCTTATCTACCTTTAATAAGAATATCTCCTAAAAATTTTTTGAAGCAGGAGAGACTTCTGCTCAACTATGAAGCTGAGTATACATCTTCAGCTAAGAAATCATACCTTGAGCATGAAAAGGTCCTTAGGTCTCTAGGCTGGTCAGGTAGACCGCAAGACATAAATGAAAATGATTCTTATGAAAAAAAACCGAAAAACTTTCGGCATGATCGAGGAGAGCATTTATCTCCGGAGTATTATGCGAGAAGATTTTGCCAATTCATGTTTGCACTAAAATTGGCAAAATTGATGTATCCTTGCGTCATATGGATTCCAAGCATTCATGAACTGAATGATCACTTCTACCTTACTGCATTATTGAGGGAACTCCTTGGAGATACATATCATATTGGTGATTATGAGGAAGAAACCAATATAAAACAAAATATTGTTGTTATTGCTTCGACTCATATTCCTAAAAAAGTGGATCCAGTTCTAATAACTCCTCCTTATGGTAAACGAAGATTCGATACATTTATCAATACTAAAAAGTTTCCCGCCCCACATCGAGAAAAGGAATTTCCTTTGCTTCTACATAGCAAAGGGCTCTATTTGAAAAAAGATTGGAACTGTTATGATGAATTTGGATTAACGACCAGAGGTTTTACTACACTAGATTTGGCAAATCTTGCCAATGACATCTGGCTAATTAGTATTAGCCGAAACACTTCAGCTATAAGCAATAGGATAATTGAAGAAGCTATGTATAGACCAAGTTGGGCTCCAAACAATTTTAAGTTTCAATTCAGTAATATTTATAAAGTACTTCCTTATAAGATAGGAAAAGCTATTATACAAAATAAACTGACGTATTGCAGGAATTTCCTAAATCTTAGAACGGACTTACAGGGTCGAAGAGCATACTATTTGCATGACTGGTATTTAGAACCTTCAATTGCTGGAACAGCTGTGAAGGAATTAACCATATTCTATCATATTTTGGGTTGCTTGGCCGGATCAGTAGCTCAAGATTGTTGGTTTCTATCGGAATCAAATAGAGAGAATTGGACTCCTGTTGATCTTTTCATTGCAAATGATTTCGCTCTAGCTTCCAGTCTTTTACAGAGTCTTCTGGAAGAGTTTCCATGGTTGGTAACAATACATCGAAACAATTCTGATAAAAATCACATCACAATTGCTCCTCAATTCAAAAGAGATATGATGCAAAAAGGATTATCTTCTATAGTAGATAAGATCGTTCTATCTAAAGAATTGAAGTACTCCTACGTAGGAGAATTACGCACTGACATAGTTTGTTCTCCTAGGACTTGGCGTTTTAGTTTTATTCGCAGTAATCGATTCGATCATATAAAAGATATAACAATAGATAACCCTTTATTGGATTATCTTCATCTGTTCGGAGGGTTTCAAGAAAGGCCAACCCGTCTTTCCAGTTTGTTTTGGAAGAAATTTCTGTCGTCTTACGACCCCTTTCCTGTTTATCATGATCCTTCCGATGTTCCACAAAGAAAGCTAGATGCTTTCTGGGAAGCAAGATCATTATACAATAGGTTTAAAAATATGGGAATATATCAATTTGATACAGAAGAGTATGCAAAGGAATATAAACCTTTAGATACACCAATAATCTGTCTAGCTCGGCGATTTCTTTGGGATCCCGTGAGTATTCGCTTTACAAATAAGCACCCTGCTTTTTTACGAGGAGAACTTTTTGTTCCTCAAGAACTCCTGAAAAGGATTTATCTTACTTACTCTTCAGCAAGAGTAATAAGGGGCATAAAAAAAACGATAAAATCTATAGTAAGAAAAAAAAGGGTGAGGAAAATAGCCTTAGGAATTAAAATTGTGGATAATAACAATGATTTGTCTCCTAACATTAAGATTGAGCTTAATGAGCATTTTGAGGCTTTCAAACGCTTTCAAGAAATTGGTATCCGATTGAGACGTGTGTATCCATATCGTCCAATGTTAATGTATGACCGTTGGTTGCGTGAAAAGACAAGAGATAATAAATTCAGACAATTTTTGATTGAAGGAGAAAGGGAAAATATAGATTTATTATCTAATGAATGTTTCATTTATAATACTTTATCCGAAAGTTATGAATATTTATCAAATTTATTCCTCACTAACGGAATGTTATTGAAAATTTTCAAGACATTATTAAAAACAAAATGGCTTTCTCGGAATGACATTAATTGCTTATTATCGGAAGGATTGAATAAGAATAACAAGGACTAGATCAATCAAGATTTATATTGCGACCATTTAAGAATAAGCATAGTAAAAAGAGTTAAGTTAGTTTTTTTTTTAACTTGCTGAGCAATTATTTATTGCTCTACTATGCTTACTCAATATTTATTATTATTGTAGTTATAGTATACTTTTCTCCTACCCTTTTTATTTTGAGAAAGGGATACTTGTAGAGGGATACAACGTCGGTATATTTGTTAAATATATATTACAACTTCCAGATCTTTCAAGACCTTGAAAGGTATTTATATAGATTATTTTCAATTTAATTCCTTCATTCAATCTAATAATGATTAGGAAAGAAGATACATTTATTAATGTAAAAAAAAAAAAAAGCAATCCACCTTAAATTTGTTTATTTTTTATTACTTTTTTAATCAAAGTAATTTATAATTTTATAATGCATTTTCTTTCCTATTCTCATTAGTTATAGCCCTATGAAACAAGAATATTAGGGCTACCATGGTGGAATAATTTAATTGTTCGATGAATTATTATTTATTCTATGTATGAATTGCTTGAACAAACATTATGAAATAACAAACATCATTTTATGAAATATTTTTTTAGTATCAAAAAAAGATAAGGAAATTATTATTATTATTGCCTGATGAATTTGATCTAATATGATCGAATTGATCAGGCAATAGGCATTACAATAATATATGCCTTGAAGAGGACTCGAACCTCCACGCTGTTTAGCACGAGATTTTGAGTCTCGCGTGTCTACCATTTCACCATCAAGGCATCCCAAAAGTGAATTTTATTTCATGAATAAAATATCTATCGATATTATAATCACATATTGTTATATGTGGAATAGAAATGGCTAACAAGGATAAAGTATTGGAGTATTACAATATTGATCCGTAATATAAGTCATGGTCTAATATTATTAGATCATCCAATTATTTTGACTTTTTATTATCGATAATTAATATTTATAATATTACGATAAAACACTTTTTTTTCGATTCAATAGAAACCATTAAGTATTGTGTTGCCCAAATAACTAATATGTTAAGTTTAATCCTATGTTAAACTTATCTCTTAGAACCGAGAGATATATAATCTATTTACAAACGTTTGAATAACATAAATAAAATGTTTATTTAATGGTATAGAATGAACTTCTAATTAAATTACAAAATCAACTTGAATTTTAAATTAGAAGTTCATTCTATAATTTCAGCCTATTCCCTGTAATTTTAAGGATATGAGTAAAAATATACTAGTTCTTTTAGTTCGTAAGAAAAAGATTGACTAAATAAATAGATCTTAAAATAATGTATCCTGAGCAATTGCAACAATTGGATTCATGACTATTCCCAGTAGAGCAGATGCTATTACACATACAATCATACTGAATTCGATATAATTTTTCGAGATTGAAGAAGATAATCTATAATTTTGCACGTGGGGAGTTATTTCTTTGTTTCGTTCAGTCATTAATAACTTAATTATTTTAAGATAATAATATATTGAAATAACACTCATAAAAAGTCCTATCGAAACCAATAAATAGGAACCTGCCTGCCATCCACACCAGAAAAGATAAAGCTTTCCAAAAAAGCCTGCTAATGGAGGAATACCTCCTAGAGATAGCAGACATAAAGCTAAAGACAAAGCTGAAAAAGGATCTTTCGTATATAATCCTGCATAATCCCGAATGTTATCTGTTCCTGTACGTAGACTGAATAATACAATACAAGCAAAAGTTCCTATATTCATGAAAATATAGAACAGCATATAAGTTATCATGCTTGCATATCCATTATTTGAGTTTCTATCAATAATTCCAATAAGGATATATCCAATTTGACCTATGGATGAATATGCAAGCATACGTTTTATGTTTGTTTGAGTAATAGCTATTAAATTTCCTAATATCATACTAAGAATAGCTAATATTTCCAAAAGAAGATGCCATTCGTTCAATGAAAAATAGAAAATAATATCAAAAATTCTAGTGGCTAAAGCTGAAGCAGCTACTTTTGAAATAACAGAAATAAAAGCAACGACTGGAGTGGGAGAGTTAGAGTCGAAAAGGGGATTCCTCCCTCCTTTCTCTCATTCAGAACCGTGCGTGAGACTTTCTTCTCGCACGGCTCCTAAGTGTTAAAAAAGAATAGCTTAATCGTTTGATTATTATTATTATTTTTTTAATTACCTTCCTCGTGTATGTATAAGACTGAATCTATTCAATCGATAGAAAGAATCACTAATCCTTAACTTGACGAGGAATCCTTCCTTAGCGGTTCCTATGGTAAATCAAAATTACTTATTTTATATTTCTGATTTTTCGACTTTGGGTCTGAAAGATTCAAAACTAATAAAAAATAAAGAACCATCTAATTTAATTCGTTCTGAATAGCCATGAGATATTCATCTTAGGGTAATCTTTTTGTTGACGGATGCCCTTTTTTTACACTCGTAGTCTTTGAAGAATGAAAACTGACTATGTAGCATCTACGTTGAGAATAAAAATATTGTATACGTCATTAGTCTGATCCTTTGTAAGAACTACCCGTAATAACTAACTTTAAAAATTTAATTGTTTATTCAAACAATTTAGTTTTTTGACTTTGCTTTACCTTAATTCAACGAAAAAGCAATTTTTGGTAAAAGTGATGTCTTAGTCCGAGTGGGCTTTTCTTCCACATGTCCACAGAGTTTTTATTTATAAAAACACCTCTAAAGAAGAGATTTATTCTTAATTAATTTGTAAAACGAATCGCACTCCTTCATATACGTCGGGGGTCCATTGATGAAAAGGAACTAGAGAAAGCTTGAATCCAATTCCTACAGTTATAGATATAAGCGCAATCCAAATTCCTGGAGAGTTATACATTTGTGTATTTATAAGACCATTGGCTATTTCTTGAAGTTCAATCTCTCCACCGGATAGACCATATAGCCAAGAAAGACCATAAACAAGAATAGAAGAACTTGTCCCACCCATAAGTAAATATTTCATAATAGCTTCATTAGACCGTACATCTCTTTTGGTATATCCCGATAATAGATAAGAACATAAACTGAAACATTCTAAAGCTACAAAGATAGTTGCCAAATCATTTGCACCACATAAAAACATTCCTCCTAATGTAGCTGTTAATATGAATAACAGAAATTCTGTTACAGCCATTTCTGTACATTGAATGTATTCCACGGATAGAGGAATACATAAAGTTGAACATAGTAAAATGAGAAATCGAAATATTTTGCTAAAATTGTTTGTTTGGAAATTACCAAAAAAACTGATCATAGGTTGTTCTCTCCATTGAAATAACAAGACCGCTATGCTTAGTACTAAACTTGTTAAAGAGATGGAATAGAACCAAGCTTTATCTTTCTGGTCAAAAATAAAATCGATCACTAGAAGAAGAAATAGGCCTAAAATTAAGATACATTCTGGAAAAATGGAACTTCCATGGAAGAGAAGCAAATGAAACTCTTTCATATAAAATGATCTAAAGGTATAATTGAAAATGAAGTTTTCATTCTGTAAATGTCAGACCATGATTTAGTAACTTCAGTTAATCTCCGATCAATATTCATTTAATTTAAAATTTATCTAAATGATCCTGAAGAATAAGATTTAATATTAATCCACAAATATCCTTTTATCGTTTTTTATAAAAAATTTATTTTTCATTCTTCTTTTTCTTTTGCTTTCCTATCAATAAATATCTGTATCAATTTTGATAAAGTTGACGTTATTTTACTGATTAGAATAGGTAGATCCATGGATCTTTCCATACATTGGATTAACGGTAATGTGCAAAAGCTTTATTGGACTCTGCCATTCGATGAGTCTCTTCCTTCTTGCGTATAGCATTGCCTTTCTCTCTGGCAGCATCCATTAATTCGTAACTCAATTTGAAATGCATATTTCGACCAGAACGTTTTCGAGATGACCCTAATAACCAACGAATAGCAAGTACTTTTCCTTTTTTAGATCTTATTTCCATGGGAACTTGATAAGTTGATCCACTTACACGTCTTGATTTTACTATCAATTTGGGAGTTACTTTGTGTATTGCTTGCCGTAGAACAATTAGTGGATTTTTCTCTGTTTTTTGTTGAATTTTTGTTAGAGATTGATAAAGAATTCGATAAGCCAATGATTTTTTTCCGTGTTTAAGAATACGGTTAACGACCATATTAACTACTCGATTATGATAAATCGGATCAAATTTCGCAATTTTTTTTTCTGCAGTACTTTGCCGTGACATGAGTGCGAAAAAGGTTCACAAATTTTTTCTCATAAAGACTAATGATCATTTATTTCGGCTTTTTAACTCCATATTGTAGGGTAGATCTCTAAAGCTATGAAAGATCTCCCTCCAAACCGTACATACGCCTTTCGTCGTATACGGCTTTCTGCATGATTCTATCTGCATATATGAGGTCTATTCCTTATGCATAGAATTATGTTTACTCATTATCAATTGAGTATCCGTTTCCTTTGTTTTGCTATGATTAGAAATCTTGTATTTTATATATCTATATGATTAAGTCCTTAGGTTAAAAAATTGCGTATTAAAAAGGTGTTTCAAATCATTGCTATTTGACTTGAACCTGTTCTGAAAAGGTCAAGGCATTTTAATTTTTCGTTGACACACGCAAAGTAAGGGAAAACTTATGAAATGAATTCAATATTGAACCTTAGACATAGAAGTAGTTCCAAATTGACTTTAAATAATAAATAAGATTGTTTGTTTTAGCCTGCTCTAGTCCCCTTACAAAACGTTCGTTATTAGGTTAGCCATATACTTTCCATGTTTTTAGCAATTGACATGGCATCATATCAAAATGATACAAATCTTAGATAAGAATATACAACGCACTAGAACGCCCTTGTTTACGATTTTTTACTGGGGCAGCATCTAAGATTCCTCGAATTATGTGATATTTTACACCGGGTAAATCTTTCACCCGTCCACCTCTTACTAATACTACAGAATGTTCTTGTAAATTATGGTCAATACCAGGTATATAAGCAGTTATTTCATATTTAGAGGTTAATCGTACTCTGGCAACTTTACGTAAGGCAGAGTTCGGTTTTTTTGGGGTGATAGTGGAAAAGTTGACAGATAAGTTACCTTTACCGTCACTGTACAAAACCGTACATGAGAATTTCACCTCATACGGCTTCTCGTTCAATTCTTTTGAAATAGGATAAATTTGATTCTTTTCGTTATTCAAGTATTCCTTTCCTTCATTATGTTCCAAAGGGGAACTAAAACAGATTTAGTTAGTTTTCGTGTTCTAATCAAACACGAATAAATATATTATTAATACTAGTTTTTTGATAAAAAACTATGCCAAATAATCCTAATCCTTTGGGATTCTTCTTTCTTTATTAAAGAGGATTTGAATAAATTTTTTGCACGAATTGATATTATTATATTTATTACATGCTAATTTTTTTGATATCTCGATATATCGTTTTTTTAAATCACAAATTAGATTCAAAATTGACG